TGGAGTGAAAAAGCCAAAATAGTAGCCTAAGATCCATCGAAATAAAAGAATTGATTGAAATCTGACGTATTTATATTTGTAAACTCGTGTTACATCGGAGCAGTGTAGTGAACAGAAAGAAAAATATCGAATCAGATCCAATTTATCGTAATCGATTAGTAAATATGTTAGTTGATCGTATCCTAAAAAATGGCAAAAAATCACTAGCTTATCAGATTTTTTATCAGGCTATGAAGCGGATTAGGTAAAAGACAAATAGGAACCCACTGTCTGTTCTGCGACAGGCAGTGCGCGGGGTAACTCCCGACGTAGTGACAGAAACCAAACGTGTAGGTGGATCAACTTATCGAGTTCCCGTTGAAGTAGTACCGGCAGAGGGAAAAGCTTCGGCTATCCGGTGGTCATTAATCGCGTGTCGAAAACGCTCAGGTCGAAGTATGGCTTTAAGATCGAGTGATGAATCGATGGATGCAGCCAGAAATTCTGGTAGTGCCATACGGAAGAGAGAGGAGACTCATAAAGTTGCGGAAGCCAACAAAGCTTTTGCTAATTTCCGTTAGTTTTGGATTCGTTCCAATCCACAACAAAATATTGTGGATTGGAACTGGGGCACAAACTATCTGGCAATAAAAAAGAACTACGAAGAAATTGTTGAGTCAGCGGTGAACGACGAATAACGGGTGTCTAAGCCACAAGTGGGGATTGGTAAATACTTCTTCCTTAGGCTGTTAATTATTAGACTCCTCCTAATAAGATAGCGGGGGGGGGGGCAACACAGAAGTGCGGAGTGCATCGCAAAAAGGCTTGACGTATGACTAGTTTTTCAGACTCTGAGTTTGAGCGGGACGCGCATCGCATGGAGTAAAAATTGTTTGAGATATCGAGAAGAAGCCCCCATATCCGATAATTCTGGCGACTCAACTAATTCTGGTTGACACAGGTAAATTTTTGTGATATACTATAATTTAACAGGCTTACTAGCCTGGGAAATCACTAATTCTTCCTTGAAAACTAAAAATTACCATGACCGCAACTTTAGAACGACGCGAAAGCGCAAGCCTATGGGGTCGCTTCTGCGACTGGATCACCAGCACCGAAAACCGTCTTTACATCGGATGGTTCGGTGTCTTAATGATTCCCACCTTGCTAACCGCAACCTCTGTATTCATCATTGCTTTTGTCGCAGCTCCTCCTGTAGATATTGATGGTATTCGCGAACCCGTCTCTGGTTCTTTGTTATACGGTAACAACATTATCTCTGGTGCTATCATCCCTACTTCTGCAGCTATTGGGTTACATTTCTACCCAATCTGGGAAGCAGCTTCCGTCGATGAATGGCTTTATAATGGTGGTCCTTACGAACTTATCGTTCTTCACTTCCTACTTGGTGTAGCTTGCTACATGGGTCGCGAATGGGAACTAAGCTTCCGTTTAGGTATGCGTCCTTGGATCGCTGTTGCGTACTCGGCTCCTGTCGCAGCTGCTGCCGCCGTCTTCTTGATCTACCCAATTGGTCAAGGAAGCTTCTCTGACGGTATGCCTCTAGGCATTTCTGGTACTTTCAACTTCATGATCGTCTTCCAGGCTGAGCACAATATCCTTATGCATCCCTTCCACATGTTGGGTGTAGCTGGCGTATTCGGCGGCTCTCTATTCAGTGCTATGCATGGTTCTTTGGTAACTTCTAGTTTGATCAGAGAAACGACTGAGAATGAGTCTGCTAATGCAGGTTACAAGTTTGGTCAAGAAGAAGAGACTTACAACATCGTAGCTGCTCACGGCTATTTTGGTCGTTTGATTTTTCAATATGCTAGCTTCAACAATTCTCGTTCTCTGCACTTCTTTTTAGCTGCTTGGCCCGTAGTAGGTATTTGGTTCACCGCTTTAGGCATTAGCACTATGGCATTCAACTTGAATGGTTTTAACTTCAACCAATCCGTGGTTGACAGCCAAGGTCGTGTTATAAACACCTGGGCTGATATCATAAACCGTGCCAACCTAGGTATGGAAGTCATGCATGAACGTAACGCTCATAACTTCCCCCTAGACTTGGCTTCTGTTGAAGCTCCCTCTATAAACGGATAACATCCGTCTGGTTATGCAGCACAACTGGATATCAAATCTCTCAACTTCAGAAAAGGGTGAGATTTGGTGTCCAATGATAAAAAGGTTCGTGCGATGCGGTACAACGAATGGAAAGAGTGATAACAGCTTATCGCAATTTCGTGATTATCAGTTTCCAACCTTGAATTCTGAAAACTATTTGGAATAGCCTTCTGCAATTTAATAGATTAAAAATACAAAGTTTCCTATTATGATTTGCGGAATACTTGTAATCTCTCAACCCCCCCTTTTTTCTAAAAGGGGGAATGTATTCCCCATCTCAAAGATTTTATATTGTCTTGCTATAAGCATAAAGCTGATGTGTATGTGTATCAACCGAAGGACCTATCTAGCTTGCCTAACAGATAGATCTCGTTTACGTACGAGAAGAGTCAACTAAATCAACAGAGGGGGCGGACGTAGCCAAGTGGATCAAGGCAATGGATTGTGGATCCATCACGCGCGGGTTCAATCCCCGTCGTTCGCCCAGCCAATTGCAGTTGGGTAAGCTGATTCCATCGCTCTGCTTGGAACAGAGAAGAACTTTTAAGGTGAATAGGATATGTGTGGGTCTCCCCAACGGTAAGAATTTCTAATTACCGATCTAATTCCAGTTTTGGATACGACTATTCACAGAAATCACTAGACTCGTTTGAAATATGTATTCCATCTTGAAATTCTCAAGATTATTGATATAATAAAAGTGGGAAATAGATAGTATCTACCGCATAGAATTAATATGAAAAAAGAGAGTAAGGTAAAAGAGGTGGCAAGAAAAAAATTAGGAAGTCCGAATTTTTCATCCAAAATTTCGGAGTTAATATTCATAGAAGTCAGTCTATTGGATCACTTCTTCAAATCATTGAAAAACCAACATCTCGGAGAATTTTTGATTAGTCCATCTTCCAATTATGAACCTTTTATCAGATTATCTGATTTGTAATTTCTAAGCTCATTATTTTTACGCAATCTGCGTGATTCACTAAAAAGAGATAGCGGCATTACTCTGGAGATGCTGATGTTGCTAACAATACCAATCTCTATGCATTGCTTGAGTGACAAAAGGTTGATCGAAAGAGGTTTTGTGCTAACGGAAGTCACTAATGGGGGTGACGGAGTAATAAAAAAACGATCTTTATCTGTTGAAAATAATGGAAAGAGAGGGATACCTGCTTCCCACCTCTTAGGCTTGAACGAAGACATTTCTGCAGGTTCAACGAAAAAAAATAAGCAAGTTCGCTATCATGCGATGATTCCCTCGGTTTGCGGTAGATGGAAGGCATGCGTAGTGAGGGGTTCACTCCTTGGCAAAGATATATCCAAGGATGATCCCGAAAGGATTCAAGGATTTTGTATGGGTAGGCATTTACAAAATTCGAGTAGGTTTTTCAAATTCTATAACGATCTGGTAGTTTCTAAAAACAACCAGATTGATTCTGATTCGTTATTCTTTTGGGAAAATCGTAACAAGCGAGATCCAGGTCGGTTACAAGCAACACAATTGAGAAACGACTCATTAGGTCCCGTAGTTTTAAACTCCTATGACAAGGCATTAATTGAATCCGAAAATTCAGCAGATCAACAGGGGGGTGGGTCGGGATTTTATCCCGAGCGAGAAGCCTTTTCCAACTTGTCTTCATTTCCGTATTGTGAGAAAACGACGCCGTTTCGTGGCTGTATATCCGGATTAGATTGTGGCAAAAGTGGGGAATATTTTCCCATTCTACACACTTATTCACAAATGAGAAATGAATTAATAAATCGATTCACCAGATTTATGTTGATAATCGAGAAATCAAATCTGATTTCTATTGGGGCAATAGTTATTGACGTCAGTAATAGCATCAAATCTGGGAAAGGATTTCCATTGAAAATGAAGGGCAACATGCCGCTTACTCAAATATCTGGCAAAAAACTTGGGCTAGCGAGTGGCAGACACCTCAACCTCAATGAGATTCTTCCAAACTATTTCCAAATATCTTTAGGTATACTTAGAAAAATAAGTAATCGAAGTGAAAATATTACTTTTTTAAACTAATTGAAAGAAGATAACATACATTCAATATATTATTTAATTAGATTGTATGAACGAAATAGAATCATACCTCTCTACTCAACATACATATTTCTTTTCTATGACTATTTCTGCGCATTATCTGGTGAATATTTATTACAAATCAAATATCGGTTGGATGGCTGGACGGGGATCGGGGAGTACACCGGTGTAACAATAATTGCAACTGAATAAATAGTATTGAAATGGAAAGATAATGTAGGGCGTCTGTTGAACGAATATATTACCTTTCAAATCGATGAGTATAGAAATGTTCAGTCAAATGTGCATAGATGGCTTGATACGACCGAAGAGTTGTCCTCTTTCCCCGTCGGGAAAGTTTTAAAGGAGGAATCAATTTGCCATGTAACAGTAATAAGAAACGAATTACTAGGTAATATTCGTGTTAATCTCGGTAGTAACAATCAACAGAACGATAAATATTTTCATCGATTTTTGAATGTTTTATTTCTTTATAAAATGATTGTTGCTGAGTTTACTCGCCAGAAAGTTTTGATATATACCATTGATTATTGCATCGAAAAATTGAACGATATAGATCTCAAAAAATTAAACAAGATATATCTCATGAAGCTTGATCTTTTATCAAGTTTATTTGATGGTTACATCGATGAACAGATACTTTTTCTCAAAACAATTCTTGAAAGAAAAAAGAGTTTATTCATTGCATCCAAACTGTTAATGAGTGAAAAATCGGTAGGCTCTTCGACCGAGCTGGAACTTACAGTGACTCCCACTTCTATTGTGTTGCCCCGTATCAAATCTATTCGAGCAGGATTTTCAAGCGATGATTTTTCCATTATGGGGGGGCAATTTTGGAATCTGTTTCTGCATGATTTAAACCGTGGGGGAGGTTCAACTAGAGATATTGGCGAGAATATATCGAGATACATCTCCGATCAGGTTAATAAACTAAACCTTCTAGACGACTCACCTATACGGAATTGTGCTGGAAGCAACTTTATTCCGAAATTCAAAAGGAATCTTCTTATTGGGAGATGCAACGGTAGCTATCCCAACGTCTTAGAGAATTTCTATGTGGGCTCCGAAGGTGAAATCATCTCATCTGATATCGTCTCATTTATTTATCCCCAACTGTCGGATTCGTTGTCATACAATTTATCAAAACAAACATCGGGGGGGGTTGCTAGTCACGTACTCACACCAATTCAATTGATTTTATCTAATCTGAATGAATCCACAGCATTAGTAACTCATTCAGATGGACTTTCCAATTCTATTTCGGATCTGAAGAGGTTACTGGCGAGTTTGAACTTATCTCCTCGTGAAACGATAGAATCATTTATAGACTCGTGCAGTAGCGATAGAGTCTCTTTGCAGAAAACGTGGACAAACTCCGATTCATCGTCGGATCGGCAACCCCAACCTCGTCTCAATAATTTGGTATTGGATCGAGTCTATCAAAATAATTTGTCTATTAAGTATTTCTGGGAACCGGAAGAATTGGAAACATCTCACTGGTCGCTGAGACTCCCATTATGCAACGATGGAACATCGAGATCTCCAGCAGAATCGATTGGAAAGGAGGTTGCGCACGAAGATACGAACTTTGCGGATCAATCTATCCGGAGGGGGGCTATTCGTCCATCCAACTTTATCAATTTCAATGAATTATTAAAAGATTTGAACAGATATAAGATCTCTTGGATCTTTTTGAAAGACAATATCGGCGAAAAATGGAGCTTATTTAGAGATTACATACCTTGGCTTTTTACCCCCACCTGGTGGAGATACTTCTACGATCTGATTAGAGAAACATATCCAGAAATAAGACTTAAAATAAGTTATGACTCAAAGAAAAATCTTACTAGAATTTATAAAATACTTGCTGAAGATGTGGTAGATGGTTCGAAAGCCTATTTATCCCAAAGACTGCAAAGCTTAGGATTGAAATTCGACAACGATTTCATCAATACTATAGTATCCAAGATAGGTCTTCTTATTTTCGAAGAAATTACTGATGAAGCGGAGATTTTACATTCGGGAGGATGGTCAGTATCTCAATTTTCCAATAGGTCGATCTTCTATTACTTCATTTTTTCAGTATTAATTGTTCTTGCATTATTCAAACACACTTTGTCTGCCGTTTCGGGTTCCAATTCCTTTCATTCATGGAAACGTTTCAATACTATTGAATATTTGACAGACCCAACGCGTGGATCCTATTTGAAAGAGATAATGCATTCCCCTTCGACAAGCTAAATTTCAACGAGAGATCTACTAATCTATTCTGTGAATAGATTCTTGAATTATATAAATAATATAATCTTTTTCTTCTTTGTGAAAGATGAACTCGATTCATGGATATTTCGTAAAGAAAGCCCCGATGTCCTCGATAGTAAGAAAGAACTACTGACTCAACATTTAGTAACGAATAAAATTATTTATAGGTATGTGTCGAAATTGAATTCCAATTATGATTTGTTGAGCAACGAGATTTCTCATGAACCTTATCCACAAGAAAGATCTAATGTTTTGGCATACTTACGTCAATTCCGGCAAAATGATCTATTGAGTCACAAGATCCGTAAGTTGGATCCTGCGGAGAAGTGGGCTTTTTCCGCCCTCGAGAGAAATATTCTATTTTCAGTAACAACGAGACGAAGAAACAGTCTATTAAATATGCCATGTCATGACATACCTATCTCACTCCAATCGGGATTATTACCATCTAAAGGAATTTTGCTAGTAGGACCCATAGAAACTGGCCGATCTTCCATTATTAGAGATGTAGCATTTGATTCCTACTTTCCAGTGTTGAAACTACCAATGAAAAAGCTGATATACAACCGATCCTTTTTTAATAATGCACGCGGAAATTTCATTTCGAAAGAAAGCGTACACCGATTAAATCTCGTTTTTGAACTGGCGAAAGAGATGTCTCCCTGTACACTATGGATTCAAGATATTCATGAATTGAATATTCATCGTTCGTATCATAAGTTAGAAGCTGATCCCAAATTCTTACTTTGCCAAATATTGAAAAGTATTGGTGACAGGAGCAGCAATTCCAACATCCGCAAGAATGTTGTTATCGCTACGACTCACGTACCTGCGAGGGTAGATCCAGCTCCAATAGCTCCGAACCGGTTAAACTAATTAATAAATTTTCGAAAATCCAACGGGTATCAACGTCAGAAAGAATTATCAATTCTATTACGTATCAAAGGTTGCGAAATGGGGGCTAATCCGCTCCTTCCTCTTTTTGAGAGTACTGGGTCTGGAACTACGGGTTATAGTAAACGAGATCTATTCTTTCTTGCCAATGAGGCGTTATTGATAGGTATTTACAAAAGAAGTAAGGTTATATGTAGCGACGCAATTGAATTAGCTTTACATAGACAACATTCGACTGCTAGTGATATGGGCAATGGGAGAGAATCCGGTTCTGACTGGGAAATCTTTTCTAAAAAGATAGCGGAAGCTATCTCAAAGAATAGTTTGCTAGATACTTATCTCACGAATACATATTTTGGTCGTAACGCGTTAAAAATGCGATTTTATTATTTGTCTAACTGGTATGTGGAACCCTCCGAGTCAACATTTAATGAATTCACTCTATTTTTGCATATCCTAGGGATACTAGCTGGATTAGTAGCTCGTGATTCGCTCCAAATGGATATGAGAAAGAAAGAGAATTTCATTGTTATTGACAAACTCGTAGAGAATGACTTGAACCTAGCTTGTGGTGTACTGGAAAACCTCTCGACTAATTTATCACGTTCAGAGATTTGTAAAGACGAAAGTCGACGCAGTAATAGTCTTTCCTTTTCCATTCTTATCGATAAACCCAAGTATTGCTCAGATGTAACCTCTACGGGTCGTTATTCTAAATTTATGAGAAAGGGGGGGTTTAGCAGTCTAACCGACTTCGAACTGCAACAGTCACCCGAACTAATAAACTCAAGTCCGACGAAAGTGTCGCGCGAGATCACTTGGTCCCATAAGGCTTGGCGTCTCCGTTTTCTGCGAAGCGGGGCTTATGAATTGATGGGGGTATCATCTGAACCCAATCATCTGTATAATCTAATTCTCCTTTACCAAAATCAGAATTATATACCTCAACAAGATTTTGAATTCAATAAGATTAAGGGTGACAAAAGTAAATGGTGTGAGAAAAGCGAATACCTATTTACTTTTGAAAAATCTGCGACTAATGTGACAGATAATTTGATTAAAAGATTGGAAAACCGGTTGGATAATATGTTGCTACGCGAGCAATTTCTCGAATTGGGAATATCCGGCGACTCATCTAATGAATATGAAACACACTGTAATCAATTAGATGAAACGATTCGACTCTTCGGGGGGCGCTTCATCTGGGATCCCATGCTTCTGTTCCAGCCAGATCCTAACGTTCCTTCCTCACGTCGCAGCTTGTTGCCGACAAAAGAACTGGCACGGAGGCTTTACACCATTTACGGTAGGAGAAGGCAGCACCTTAATAAAATGTCAAATAAAAAGATTAAGAATTTCTTTCTCTATAGTGAAGATAATCCAAAAATGAAACCTGACTCATCTATTAAGCGGTGGAATAATCTCCCTTTGGATAAACAGGAGCGAGATTCCGAATACGTCAAAGAAACTTCCTCTATGGATATACATCTGCAATATCCGCAAACATTTAGTCCCGCTCGCTTTGATTCCTACGTGGTAGCAGAAGATTTACCAGAGCGATTTATTAGGTTTAGGCTTCTGGTTCATAGAAACAGATGGATGAGGCGAAACCGTTGCCCATTTCAGGATTCTCTTATCTATAATATGTTGCTTGAAATTTATTAATATCTAGTCAATCCGTTCTGGTTTGGTAGGGCGTCACTGAATCGAACGACGAAACAATCTGTTCCATGAGAGTTCCTGGAACAAATCTTAGATATCCTTCATTCTGTCTAGATCGCTAGCAATAGAACTACCAAATTAGTAAAAGGAACATCTAGATTGTCCTTTTACTGATCTAATTAATCTTATTGTAGCATATCAAATAGTTAAGGAACTCAAGGCCATTTCCTATATGAGTCTTTCTGCTTGCTTACCCTCCCCCTCGGGTGGCCATTTCCTAACTATTCCCTCAGCATTTGGTATTAGTATTGTTACTTGTTATCTGTTTTATCAAAAGTGTCGAGAATGTCTATAGTATCGAGAGTGCCTATAGTGCTACTAGTGCTTATAGTGTTTCTCCCTCAGATCTTACGCTCAACCGGGATTTCGACACCAAGAAAACAGAGGCTAATGCTTCTCAGGAAGGCGTCTAAAGAGGCAAGAGTCTCCTGGTTGGCGTACTAATAGGACCAACCCATCATTCTCATAACTGAGAGGCACCCCAAGACGTCGACTTTCCATGTATTCAGCTAGGTAAGAGAGTAAAACAACCTCGTGAGAGACTAGGATTCGGGAAGTTAGAAGACCATTATGATATCTGCTGCCCTTAGGTCGGTCTCGACTAGACTCCTCTTCGGCCTTCCCATAGTAAGGGCTTAGACGGGTAGGAAGGTGGACAGATTCCCAGGATCCTATGGTTGATTGGAAGTAGGCTAGCTCTTACAGGATTGGGTGAGAGAGGACTCCCCTAAGGTACGATTCAAAGTCTTTGCCACCGCCGGAAGCCTCCTTGCCACTATAGGCCGCCATCACACAGGAGCTTATAGCCCCCTCCCTGCTTATTAAGCTCGCCCCATTCAGTCCGGAGTAAAGGATGCGCTTTAGCAGAGGCTTAGGACAATCGAATGTATCTCCCCACTTCTTGTAAATAAAGGACCAGAATGAGCCGGAGCCATACGATTCCCACGTATGAGGGGCCTTTGTAGCCCCCATGAGGCCTGCGTATATGCCCGTGTGGCAGGCAACCATATCTAATTCTTCCAAAACTAGCTCTTTTGGAAGGATCAGCTGCTCGGTGACTCTCTTTATTACTCTTTTAAGATCGCGCCGTAGGTTGGCAAGGGTGGCGGAACCTAGCTCATTCTTGGGAATAAGCCGTGGGTAACTGGCCGATTCCACGTAGGAGGTGGCAAACAGGTGGCAAACAGGGCTCTTCCGGTCGAAGTAGGTGCTCTCTCCTGGGCGAAAAGCTCGGAACAGCATGTAGCTGGCATGCATGAGAGTAGCACCTTCCTGGTTAAGTAGGTTAATCAAGTGCTGGTAACGCTGAGGTGTAGCCGCTAGCCGAGACTTACCCTGGCACAAGGGTCCTGCTAACGGATAGGGAACCCCAGCTAGGGTAGTGCTAGGTACCAAAGGGTGTGGCAGTAAGACCTCTGTATAAGCACTTCTCTCTATTTCTTCGTAGAGGGCCCCTATCTTCTCCTTGACTCCTGGCCCTACTTGGATGTTAGACGACAACCAATCTACGATTTGGTCCTCCGACCACACTTCCTCCCGGCCTAATGCCTCTCTCAGTTCGGGGTGTGCTCGGAAGAATTCTTGGGTCTTAGCCGCCTCCTCCGGGGTCAGATTTTTGCATGTACTAGTAACAGTGCAAGTAGTAACACTACTTGCACTGTTAACGCTGCTTGCACTGCTAGCACTGCCTACACTATAGCCACTATCAACACTAGCGTCACTACTAACACTATTGTGCCTTCGAGGTCTCCCTTTCTCCCAATAGATTCAATAGTTGGAATAGTGCTATCAATAGGATCATCAATCGTATCATCGATAGTTTCCTCAACGATCTCCTCAATAGTGTCATAAATAGTCTCATCAATAGTGTCATCAGCTATCTCCTCAATAGTCTCATCAATAGTGTCATCTATAGCTTCATCGATAGTCTCGCACCCACCCCGTTCCCACTCCTTCTTATCTGCGTAAAAACCTTCCCAGGGGAGGGCTTCCATAAGCTGTTTCATTACCCTTGTCCGCTCGTTCCTCCGAATAGGTTGACCCTCACCCAGACTTAATCCTTTTACTACCCTTCCATAGGACCTTCTCTTTGTGACTATGTCTCGATACCCCTGCGATCTAATAAAATCATCCAGTGCGTCCCCAAACTGATTGAAGAGGAGGGGATCCAACCCGTGGGCCTCTGTGTACGCTATATAGCTCTCATATAATGACCCTGGAAGGGGTACTTTCTTCGCCCCCAGCGCTATTTCGAACGCCGGAGCATACCTAACCGTTCGGTTGACCCACTCGATTAGTCCCGAGCTGTCGGCCCCGCCCCCCGTCAGCTCGTTAATGGCTTCTACGCTGTGCCCTACTTGGGTCAAGCTGGGTGGCGCGCCTAGTGCCCAGGTCACTATCCCGCTGGCGTCCTCCTTGAGCCTATCCAGCAGGAAAGGGTCCCTTCGGGTTACCGTTCGGGGTGTTTGTAAGAATAAGATCCTTCGCCTACCTCCGCTAGTCGCATCCACGTCCGGCCATTTCCAGTTGGCCGTAAAGAGTATGTTGGCGTGGGCCTTTATCGATTCTGCCGGCCTTCCTTTCGCCTCTAGGGTTACCCTATCACTAGACATCATCTTCTTGAGTATGCTGGCGGCCGCGCTGCAGGGTTTCCGGGTGACATCCGGGAAAAGGAGCAGCGCTTTTCCTTCGATCAGTGTCAACTCAAATCGATTGGCTAACCTACTAACGTCCAGGGTCTCGCACGTCCCTCCTAGGATGTATTCCAGCAATTGGGTGAGCGTTGACTTACCCGTTGCCCCCGGCCCCCATAGATAGAGGCCAAACTGCTCCCGGGTCTCCAATGTGAAAACTAAGTGTAAGAAGCTCCGCAGGATGTTGATCTTAAAGGCGTTGCCATCCATTAATGTGAGTAAGAACCTCTTCTGTATCTCCGTAAGCCGTGTACACGTTTTTAGATGGATACCCGTATAGCAGGTGCACACCCAATTGGGATCCGGTGGGATTAGATCGGAGACTGAGGCCCCCGGCCCCAAGATCCCATTAAGGAAGGGAAGGCCCCGCTCCTGGGTTCGAGTCCGCTTAAGAAAGCGCCGCAAGCGCTCTTCTATTGATTTCAGGAAGGCCTGAGATCCTAACCTCTTCTTCTGGTTCCGCGTCCATCTTGTATCCATCTCCTGGATCTCGCTCTCTATTTGGTTCAATATCTCATAAACCCATCCGTATGGGCTGCTCCAGCAATTGTCCTTGTATTCATACCACTGCTCATCTGGTAGCAGGTATATCCATCGGTTTTGGAGTCGACTAGCAAGCTGGGTGCCCACGTAGGCCTCTAGCTCAAGGTCGGCTTCATTAACCGCCTCTAGCTCAAGGTCGGCTTCATTAACTGCCTCCGTCTCCCCTGCTCCCTGTTCTCTCTCTATTATCCTTATCAGGTCTTTTAGCTTGTCTTCCTCTAGTGGTGGGCTACAGAGGGCGCGGGCCTGTAACTCCAGCGTCTCCCTATCGAGCTGCCTATTGACCCTTACTTGCTCGTAGAGGGTATTCCAACGGTCTCCCTTTGGGATGGGCGGCCTTATCTCGGGCATATTGCCTGGCTGGGCTGGCTGTAACCCCGAAGGGAACGTCCCTAACTTGGAGAGGGGAATACAGTTGATCAATTCCCTCCCTGCTCCAGCTATGGTGATTCGCCCTTCCGTAAAATACTCTAGCCGTATGCCAGCGACGCACAACGAAGACTTCTTGCTCTTACGAAGCCCTCGCCCCCATATATGGATATGGAGGCCACCCGAAGGCGTACTCTCTATGATGAAGGGCCCGTCTTTGCCTAGATAGGTCTGAATAGCAGGTGCAACAAGGGGATGGTCTACATCGATGATACCAATTCTCATTCCCTGGGGGATCGAGGCAACGTCTAGGCCTATCGAGCAGCTGGGATGTTGCACCCTAACGGCACAACCTTTCACTATATCCTCGAAGAGAATCTTCTTCTCAACCTTGGCTGGGTGGCGCGCCTTCCCCTTCTGGGGGTAGAGGGAGCACCCATGTCTTAGTAGGTCTTCTATTAGCTCAATCTCCTTGTTAGACAAAGGAATCTCACACGGTAACCAAGGCTTAAAACCCTTATTACTTCCCATAATTAAACTCCCATCGTTTGAATATTCTTTACGCTAGCTCATATTCTTTTACACTAGCTCATATTCTTTTACGCTAGCTCAATGGAAACCCACGCAGAAGGCGGCTGAGAAGGAGATAGACGAGGCCTTAGACTTCCGTTTAGGCTCCTTTGCACGGGCTCTCCTATCTGCTTCGGGAATCCTTACATACCTTAGGGCCATTCCTCCCTCACTCCCATCCCTCGCCTTCAGGGAGATGGGGGTGACAAGGGCCCTCTCAAGGAGATGGGCGTGATGTTGAATCGTCGGTTTGCTCAGCTCGGGCCGATCAAACAGATCATAGGCTTCAGCTACTCCCCGGATACGGAAAGTCTTAGTGGCCTTGGTGCCCTGATCGGGTATTAGGCTCACCTCGAAGATCTTCCCGGGAGCTTGGGGCCCCTCTGCCTTGCCATACTTTCCAACCAACGGGATCTGATAATACCTCGCGTTGGGTAGATGAAGAGTCAGTTTGTACCACTTCATTTCAGACGACTGTAGAGGGAGCAAGATCCCTTCAATCCACTGGGTGGTAAAGGAGTAGGCAAAGTCCCTTAGGCTGTATGAGGCTAAAGGCCAATGTAACAACTCGAAATCCATCCGAAGAGGGTATCTTGCCCCTCTTGAGTCTCTTTGTCCGTAATAACCCGTCATGGTGATGAGTTCCCCCTTGTGGAGTTTAAGCGGGACCTCATCAAATCGATCGATTGGCATAGCTATCTACCTCCACCTTGTTCGTCCCATCGAGGTGGGTATTCGTAATGCGGCAGTTGCTTAGGTGCAGGAGGGGCCTCCGGGATGACAACCTCTGTCCGCCTTCCTGCAGTCTTATCCCGTTTCGCGGCAGCCTTCAGACGGGCCTGCTCCTTTATGTATCTCTTCTTAGGGATATAAGCCACAAAGTCCACATTCTTGCGGGACCCTTTCCCTCTCTTCGGGTCGGGCACCACCAGATCGGCGCTGTCCTGCTTGAAGTTGCTGTACCACAGGTACAGCAGTAGCACACCCAACAAGGTGAGAGCAAAACAGGCCAACATCCTGGTTAACCTGCCCTCACTCGGGGTTAGCTTGGATGCCATCCCAAAGACGGTCTGTACCCGAGAGCTATTAGCGGTGGATATAGGTGGAGAAGCAGCCCTTTGCGGGCTCTCCCCACTCCACCGCACTGTCAAACCAGTGCGGAATCTGAGCCAAAGCTGGGGCCAACCAAACGTGGATTCGAACGAATCTCCTCGGGTAGGATTCGAACCTACGACCAATCGGTTAACAGCCGACCGCTCTACCGCTGAGCTACCGAGGAAAGTGGTAGGGGATTCAGTATCATACACACTCAAAGACCTTTGTTATTTTGTTCCTTGAATCGCTTCTAAATCTGTGAGACGTTAAACTTTCTCCGACATTTTGTGAAGTAGACTTTGCATACACTCTAACTTACATTATAGGAGGAGGCGGCGGTGATAGCAATCCCATTTGGGTACCTAAATCGTGGGAGGGGGGGGGCAACCGGTCGAGGTCGAGATCAACCCCACAAGCCCCCCCGACCGATCTGTATCGGTCGGTCACCAATTAATACTTTCTATTTCCCCCCTCCAAGAAGCGTAGTAGAATAGCCGCAGGATTATCATACCTCTCAGAAAGAGCAAAAAGAAGAAAGATAAAGATGGGGAAGATGAACAATAGTCGGGAGAAATGAACATGAATTGGAGCTTCGTGAAACGAAAGTAGCAGTTTACGGCAAGGGCGGAATTGGGAAATCAACAACTAGCTGCAACATAATACTTCCAATAAGTAATCCAAATAAATATTGAGATACTCTACCGTTTTTTCCGTGTCGTATAATCTCTCCACCAAAAAGATTTGATATACCAATTCCGTTGATAAAGCCATCGATGATCCATTGATCAAAACGCAAAATAAACTTACTAAGTAAATTTGTAGCTTGCGCAAAGTAAATGTTGTGGTAGTAATCTATATAACCCCGATTTGTGGACCAATTGATAAAAAATAATAAATAAGTATTTATTAGATTTTTATCAATATTTTTATCAAAAACTTTTTTAACTTGTCCTTTATCAACTTGTCCATAAACTTGGAAAGAAACTGATAATCCAATAATAGACAAAATAAGCGAAGGGAGGGAATCTTTTAATACCTCCATCAAATTTTCAAATTGTTTATTAAAATTGAAAGCAGACGAGAAAGAGACAAGCCAGTCAAGTAAGAGATCACTATCGGATCCTTCTTTAATTGGGTAAACTGCTAACAACCCAAAAAATACGGTGGGTACCGCGAGAGTAATCAAAGGGAATACCATACAAAAATTTGATTCTTGAGGATATAGCAAATTCTGTCCAGATTGAGTTTGAATTCTTTCAACCAGAATCTGCTTGTCTTTGGAGGGATGCGCAGTCACAAAATTTTTTGCTTCTGCAACTTCGTTCTGTTTCTTATCTATTTTAAATTTAAAATTTTTATAGGTTTGGTTAAGAAGTGAATCTTTTTTAGTACCACCCCACGAAGGGGTAATCATTGCGGATGAAGAAGTAGCAAAATCAATATTATTTATTTGATTAGCGCGAAAATCTCCCTCAAAAGTGAGTAAGTAGATACGAAACGTATAAAACGCGGTAAGTCCTGCTGTGGCAGAAGCTATAAACCCAAGATAAGGAGAATAAAGCCAACTCTCTGTAATAATTTGATCCTTAGACCAAAAACAGGAAAACGGAGGTATGCCACATAGGGAAAGGGTACCCAAAAGAAAAGTAATTCCAGTAATTGGCATGCTTTTTCGTAAACCACCCATGAGATACATGTTTTGACTTTTAGTGGGAGAGTATCCGACCACTTTTTCCATGGAATGAATAACTGAACCCGAAGCTAAAAATAATAAAGCTTTAGAATAAGCATGTGTAATAAGATGAAACAAAGCGGATCGGGAAGAACCGATACCCAAAGCTAATATCATATATCCTAACTGAGACATGGTAGAGTATGCCAAACCCCTTTTTAGGTCTTTCTGGGCAAGAGCTAATGTGGCACCTGACAAGGTTGTAACTCCGCCTACCCAAGAAATAGCATACATGGTTGCAGGTAATGCCGAAATAAAATCGAAAATTCGAGCTATTAAAAAGATTCCAGCAGCCACCATAGTAGCTGCATGAATAAGAGCCGATATAGGCGTGGGTCCTTCCATAGCGTCTGGTAACCATACGTGAAGTGGAAATTGAGCAGACTTGGCAACCGGACCTAAAAAAAGTAAAAAGGCAATTGTATTAGCAAGAATCGGGTTAGTAATACCGTTACTTCCTAACCCAATAAATCAATTACACAATTCAGAAATATCGAAGCTACCTGTTATCCAGTAGATACCTAATATGCCCAACAGCAACCCAAAATCCCCTACACGATTGGTTACAAAAGCTTTCTGACAAGCATTTGCAGCGCTCGATCTCGCAAACCAAAAACCTATTAACAAGTAAGAACACATTCCGACTAATTCCCAAAAAACATAAATCTGTATCAGATTGGGACTAAAGACTAACCCTAACATTGATGCGGTAAACAAACTTAAATAGGCATAGAATCTTGCGTAACCCTAGTCATGATGCATGTAACTATCGCTGTAAACCATAACTAAAAAACCTACGGTAGTAACTAATATTGCCATGACAAGAGTAAGAGGATCAACTAGAAAACCTATTTCTAAATGGAAATTGCTTTTTGGAATCCGAGTCCACAAATACTGCTGAATGGAGTGAGCTGTAGTTTGTTTCCAAAACAATGCGAAAGACACAAACATAGCAACTACTAACGAGAAGGTGTTGAATGCGGCGCACGGGCGCCGTAAGCTTTGTGTTGCTTTTGGAAAAAAGAAAGAAAGGGATCCGGTCAAGCAAGAAGCTACCAATGGACAAAGAGGGATGAAACAAGCATATTTACTTGAAAGTTCTACGGGCATATTAAATCCAAAATCAATTTTTTATCATTTTCAACTTCTCTTGACTAGAAGTAAAAAAAAAAAAGAGAAAAATATGGGAACAATATGAAATAGAACGTATGCACGTAGTTAGAATACTACTTAACTATACTATACAAAGCAGAAAGTCCTATTTATACAATTTTTTTAGTTTCATATTGAATATATAACTTGACAATATTTAAAGATAACTGAGATACTTATCTCAGATAATTAAACTTTGTATAGGTTTACCAATCACACCCTCATTATTTATATTTATAGTATTGCAAATAAAATAGAGAAATAAAAAGAGAAAATTAGGATGAATAAATATGCAATAATTGACATTGGCGGTAAACAGCTGCGAGTAGAAAAGGGAAGATTTTACGACGCTCAGCACCTTGTTGCCGCTAGACATGCTTTGACGCCCAATAAAAGAGTATCGATAAATCGGGTTTTACTCATTCGTCACGAATCTGGCATTAATTTAGGCTATCCTTGGTTGGATGATGCCGTTGTCAAAGGCAGAATCTTACACGGTTGTTTCAAAAAAAAGATCGTGATACAACAGATTCACTCTAAGAAGAAAACATGACGAACTTTTGGATATAGAGAAAATACAATTCGATTTGTGGTTGATTCGATCCATTTCAGCGGTAAAGAACTATAAAAATCTTAGCTAGTAGTTTATATTGAGTCAATAGATAACTATTAAAATTGATGTAACGACATAGACTTTAACGTTTTTCTGATTTATCTTTGTTCGTGCTCATTTTTATTTAGTCTTTATCTTCTTCTTTTAGTATATCTATTCTATTGATACGTATCAAGATAGTTTTAAGTTAGTTGCAAGAAAAAAATAATAGATATATGGCAGTCCCTAAAAAAAAGACCTCTGGATCAAAAAGGAAAATTCGTAATCGCGCATGGAGAAATAAACCCACGAAAGTAGCTTTAACGGCTTTCTCTTTAGCCCAATCCGTTTTAACCGGTCGTTCAAAAAGTTTTTACTATATCTCGGAAAAAAAAGATCCCTCCAAAGATTAAAGATATCTTTCCTTCCCTGCCTTCGTATTTAAGAGACATTTGTGTAATAATATCTAAATATAAAGTCAAAAGCTGGCTGGATAAATAACTTTGAAACGGAAAGAAAACGGAAAAAGAATGAAATTAACCAGTATTTAGTACAGTTGAGGCTAACAAAAAATTCAATTTCGTAATATAAAATACTTGACCAAAGTACAAAGGATGAAAACTCTATTTTTTTGAAGTATAGACAAGGGCGAAGTGCAAAATAGAAGGCTCCGATAGAGAAATAGCAAAAGAGAAATATTTTTAACTCTTTTTCTTTCGGAGTTTCTTCCCCAGCGCTTGGAGTGACAAAACACTCTCTATCTATACTGAAATTCATTCAAATTTGTCAAATGCTTGTCTATAAAACTTTATTTGTTTTAGATCCGGTGACTCCATCTATATTCGGAATAGCAGGATTCGAACCTGCGACCTCCATCACCCCAAGATGGCGCGCTACCAAACTGCGCCATATCCCGTTATATATATATATATTCTTTTTGTGTGATGTTACATGCTAATGCCAGGACCATCTTCGCTTAATAAATCATCTGTTAATTTGGTATTTCATTCATTTGAAGTGACAGTCCCTTCCGGTAAAATATTTCCCGAACTTACCACTGTGAATATATTCAAAGTTAGTATACTTTGACATTTTGATCAAGTAAACGTTGACGTACCAGTCCAAACAGGTATAGAATTATAACTGTCAGATATACTCTTTTTTAGCCGCTATGGTGAAACAGGTAGACACGCTGCTCTTAGGAAGCAGTGCCAGAGCATCTCGGTTCGAATCCGAGTAGCGGCATTCTAAACTCTTTCAAGTTTTACCTCAATCATTTTGATTTGATAAAAAGAAAGAACGACTTATCAATATGTAGATATTTTTGCAATATATATATACTATATATATAGTATATATATCCAATTTGATATACTTTTCAAATCAATAAAAGTTAAACAGTAATTCTTATCTAAATTAATAAAGTTGTGAAAGCGGTAATCTTATCCTCCTCCACATCGCATTAAAAATAAATAGTACTTTGTTGGTTTTTATTTATTTGAAAATAATCAACTAAACTGGGCAAGTTTAATTAATTTACCGGTCTTTCTTTATTATGATGTATATCTATATGGAACGTGCTTTTATCAACATCTCGTTTCTGATGCTTTTTTCTGCTACTTTGCTAAATTCGATAAATTTATTTCATGAATTTGATAAGCCAAAGAGACTTAGCAGGAGTAGTATGACAATTGCTTCCCTCTGTACGACGGAGTTTTTAGTAATCCGCTGGTTTCAAACTAAGCACTTACCAGTGAGTAATTTGTACGAGTCGTCAATGTTTCTTTCATGGAGCTTTTCTTTATTATACATAATGTTAGAAGTCAAGAATCAGAATGGTTTGTCGGGTGCAATTATAGCGCCGAGTGCTATGCTGACTCATGTCTTTGCTACGTTAGCTCTTCCTGAAGGTATGCAGCAATCTACGCAATTGGTACCCGCTTTGCAGTCTCATTGGTCGATGACGCATGTAACTACAATGCTATTTAGTTATGCAACTCTGCTATGCGGATCTTTGTTGGCAATATCTTCATCGAGTATTTATTATGGCAAAACAAAAAATGACCGTGTTTTCTACTCAACACATAATTCTAGCAAGTACAGTTCTTTATTACAATTAGATGATCTTAACCAAACTGATGTACGGAGTTTTCCTCATATACTAGTCCCAAATTCAAAAAAATGCCAATTAATTAATCGATTAGATAGATGGACGTACCAATTTATAAGTTTGGGATTCTCTTTACTAACCATCGGTATACTTTCTGGAGCAGTGTGGGCTAATGAAGCTTGGGGATCTTACCGGAGCTGGGATCCAAAAGAAACTTGGGCGCTAGTAACTCGGTTGATCCACGCTACCTATCTCCATACTAAGACAATTAACAGGGGGGTGGGAGAGGGGCCGGCTGCGGCAGCATCAATAGGTTTTTTTTTAGTTTGGATTCGCTTTTTGGGAGTCAATTTGTTGGGAATTGGATTACACAACTACGGATGGTTAATATAAAAATAACAAGATTAAAAATTCATAAATCAGGGGTTAAAACATTTTATTTACTAGGTTTTAGTGGGAAAACCTAATAAATAAAAGAAAGGGAAACAAAAACAAACAAGTAAGTAGAAACAGTTACCTACTGTTCATGTATTAAACGTCTGTTTTTGTTTCTCCATTCCAATTTATTTTAGTTTGTGCTAGCGGTTGCAAGGATAAATAACAAGGAAATGATGAGTATACATTAAGTATTGTTGATGTAGCTAAATTTGGCGAGCGGTTCGACAAAAAATGGAATAATTTCTTTTTAATTCTTTTAAATAATATAATCTTGTTAAGTCGTTCTTCTCTATACTTTCACTTCATAGCTGAATAGGAAAGCAATATTGAAATAACTTCGCCATTCCATAAAGGTAAAATTAGATTTGGATATGAGCCAATGCCTAGTATTGGTAAAAAGAGACAAGTCAGGGTGAATACCTCCCTTGGACCAAAATCAATTAAAGAAGGATTTGATTCATTCAATAACTTATAACCGTAAAACATTTGGCGTAACATGGATAACAAATAGATGGAAGCCAATACTATACCAGTTGCCTCCAACACTGTAATTTCTGCTTTAAATGAAAATGAGTATTGCTTGCTGGTAACAACTCCCAGAAATACCAACAATTCTGCTACGAAACCGCTCATTCCTGGTAATGCAAGAGAGGCCAGCGAGAATGCACTAAACATAGTAAATAGTTTAGGCATCGGGGTTGCTATTCCACCCAATTCCTCAAGAAAGGGCGTACGCGTTCTGTCGCAGCAAGTACCCGCAAGAAAAAATAATGCCGCGCCAATTAAGCCGTGGGAAATCATTTGCAACATAGCTCCATTAATGCCTGCGTCTGTGACGGAACCAATCCCGATGGCGACAAAACCCATATGGGAAATGGATGAGTAGGCTATTCTCCTCTTGAGATTGTGCTGACTCATAGAAGCTAGAGAAGCATATACAATCTGAATTGCCCCAAGCAATATTAGCCATGATCGAAAAAGAAGATGTGCATGAATAAGTAACTCCAAATTTATTCGAATCAGCCCGTATCCTCCCATTTTTAATAGTACCCCAGCTAGTAACATGCATGTGCTATAATGTGCCTCTCCATGAGTGTCTGGCAACCAAGTATGAAAAGGAAATATTGGCAATTTCACTGCATAGGCAGTTAAAAAGCCTAAGTAAAGAGCAAATTCCAACGAGATAGGGTATGATTTGCCCATCAAAGTTTGAATATCAAAAGAAGGTACCTGGTTTCCATAAAAACTCATGGTTAAGGCTGCTACCAAAAGAAAGATGGAGCCACCTGCTGTGTATGAAACAAATTTTGTGGCCGAGTATAGACGTCTTTTTCCGCCCCATAAACATAAGAGTAGATAGACTGGAATCAGTTCCAGTTCCCACATAAAGAAAAAGAGCAAGATGTCGCGGGAAACAAACAACCCAATTTGGCCACTATACGTAACTAACATCAAAAAATAGAATAGCCGTGCATTACGAGTGATTGGCCAAGCTGCTAAAGTTGCCAAGGTAGTTATAAAACCCGTAAGCAAAATAAGACTCATGGAAAATCCGTCGATACCTAATATCCAGTGGAAATTGATGAAGTTTATCCAATTGGTTGTTTCTATTAACTGGATAGAGTGAAAATCAAATTGGAAATGGCAATGAAAAATATAGGTAATCAGTGAGAATTCTAATATGCAGATTCCCAGGCTATACCATCGAATGATTCTGGTTCCATTACGAGGCAAAATTGGAAGCAATAAACCGGCAGAAATTGGAAAAAGAACAATAGTTGTTAGCCGAGGTACATTACTCATCACGAATAAAAAATAATTAATAGAAAATAGATTTGAATACGAAAAAAAAACTGCGTGGACAAATTAAGACGACTCGTACTCGAACTTCAAAATTCTGAAGCTTTGAGTACAAGTCAATATTATTGAAATTTAATAATTAATTATTTTAATTTCTGCTGTTATTAGCTGTTATTATTAGTATGCTAAACCCATACTGCGGGTGGTTTCAGCCCCTAGATAAACGCGTACACTTAAAAAATCTGTTGGACAAGCGGATTCACATCTTTTGCAACCGACGCAGTCTTCTGTTCTAGGAGCAGAGGCTATTTGATTAGCCTTGCACCCATCCCAAGGTATCATTTCCAACACATCCGTGGGACAAGCTCTCACACACTGGGTACAGCCGATACATGTGTCATAGATTTTCACTGAATGTGCCATTGAGTTTACTTACTCCTATCAAATTCGTATACCAATTTTTTCTTAGTAGAAGGATTAAAATGACATTTATTATCCCTTGTCTTTTATGTGGACACCTATTTTTCCTAGCCAAATATTTTAATTTAATTTTCTACCTTTTTAAATTTATCTAATCGGATCTCATTTTATAGTTGAAAAATTGTTCCCTTTTCTTTCTATTAAAGGAAATAGAAATACTTCTGACATATAAGGAGGGTATTCAAACAATTTAATATATTGATGGTAGAATTTAACCGAACAAGAGATCAATTAGATTCATAAGATAACCTCATCTATTTATCAATCACCATTTTAACAAATTAAATTGATCGATACGAGTGGATCTCCTATTTCGCTGAAGAGAAAGGGCAGTAGCTAATCCAGTGGCAGCCTCGGCAGCCGCAACGGCTATCAGGAATGTTGTAAATATCTCTCCCCCCGCTTCTTTATTTTGAAATAAATTTGAAAATGTGATAAAGTTTAAATTAACTGCATTAAAGATTGACTCGAGACTCGTAAGTGCCCTAACCATATTTCTACTCGTAATTAAACCAAAAAATCCGACACAAAAAAGGTAAGCACCTAAGATTAGTCCGTGTTCAAACGTGATTTGTTAAAGTTCTCCCCAAACAATTTGGTAAATCAAATTTTGACAATTTATTTTTGTCATTATCCCTTTTATGAGAGTAAGCTTTAATAAAAAAAAACGAAGAATTATGGCTAGATTATTAAAAAGATGACTTTTTATCCATCGTAATTGTGTCTTCGTCACGCGCTGGATTAATGGCTCCCACTAAAGCAACTAAAAGAAGTATTGAAAGAAGTTCGAACGGAATTAAAAATTCACTCAGTAATTTATATCCGAGTTGATGAACGTCAATCGTGGGTGTATCTACCGGAAGAGTCTTTGATTGAGCGACAAAACTGATATCAAACCATTTTGTGTTATAAATTGTATTAATCAATGTAAAGAGAAGCACTGCGCAAGCTCCTGAAGCAGTAAAATACCCTATGCCCCGAATAGTAGAATAAGATCGCATCGGTTTTTCAGTAACCATTACAGCAGACGCAATTAATACATTTATAGCTCCTACATAAATAAGTGGTTGTGCGGCAGCTACAAAATCAGCATTCAATACAAAAAATGATAAAGATATACAGATAAAAACCAACCCTGAAGAAAAAGCAGAATGAACCACATTAGAAAACAATGTTGTGCCTAAACTTCCTAGTAGAATACCCAATTCTATTAGTGATAAAATAAATTCATGAATTAATTTAGATAGATTCATTGGACACAAACACTTAAATATTTTATGATAGTTTTATTTCTTATATTTTGTGCTCTCTCTTTCTCTTTTATTTTTTAATAAGCAAGTGGATAAATTTCTTTTTCAGAATATTCAATTAGTTTACAAGTGACTAATTATATTTAAAACTTGTTATCCCCAAACCTTATTTTTTAGCTTTTGGATAAAAAATTTAACGAGGTTGAAAGCACTTGAATTGAAACATCTTGAGATATAGAAAGAGGTAAACGTCCCAAAGCCGCTTGATCTTGGTTAAGTTCATGACGGTCGTAACTAGAAAGTTCATATTCCTCAGTCATTGACAAACAATTAGTTGGACAATATTCAACACAGTTTCCGCAAAAGATGCAAACTCCAAAATCGATGCTATAGCTTTTCAACCGTTTTTTCTTAATATCCTTGATCAAGATCCAATCTACGACCGGCAGATTGATCGGGCATACTCGAACACATACTTCGCAAGCAATACATTTATCAAATTCAAAATGGATACGCCCACGAAATCGTTCGGATGGTAAAATTTTATCATACGGATATTGGACAGTTATGGGTGAGCGATTTGAATGATCTAAAGTAACCGCAGAACCTTGACCTATGTATTTTGCAGCTTCCACAGCTTGTTGCCCATAATTTTGAAATTCAATTAGTGTAGAAAACATGGGATAAATGAATAAAACCTGCCACTTATTTTTAGTACAGATAAACTTATATGTATGTAAAAAGAAAAAACAGCATATTTGCTTCTTTTTTTCTTATAAATTAAAAAGATTTAACTTAAACTGAAATTGAAGGAAAAAAGAGACTAGCTTACTAGTAAAAGTTGAAACGAGGCTGTCAGTAACAGATTTCCCGAAGCAATCGGCAGAAGAAATTTCCATCCGAGATCTAATAATTGATCTATTCTTACTCTAGGCAAAGTCCATCTCGTTAAAATAGATATAAATATAAATAAGTAAGACTTTGATAATGTAGTGATGATACCTACCCCCGACCCCAATACGTCGAAGGACTGAACGTTAGAATCTGAAAATAAGGAATCCTGCCCTAAATTATCAAGGAGGGGAATTGAGGAATCCCACCCACCCAAATATAAAATTGTTACAAACGACGAGGAAGCTAACAAATTTGAGTGAGAACCAACATAAGATAGACCAAATTTTATTCCTGAATATTCGGTTTGATAACCTGCGACTAGTTCTTCTTCCGCTTCCGGCAGATCAAACGGCAACCTCTCACATTCTGCTAATGATGAAATAAAAAAAGCTATGAACCCTATGGGCTGACGCCACAGATTCCACCCCATAAAACCATATTTGGATTGTGCTTTCACTATATCAACTGTACTCAAGCTGCCAGATAAGGGTAGTCGGCGGAAAGCCTCCCTCCGCCTCTAATTCAAAACCGTACATGAAATTATAGTTTCATACGGCTCCTCATCAATTTAATGAAGAGTTAGTAATCGTGCAAAGCCGTTAAGCCAACTCAAATTAATGAGATTCCGTTTGCCACTGCAAATAGTTGCTTCCGAATCTATCTCAACCTCCTATCTTATCATATGAAGTGCAATCTGTTGTAAAACTTGTAAAGGTCGACGTATCTCTTTGTCATCTCTAACTAAAAGTTAAATTCTTTTTAGTTCCATCCGAAAAGAGAAAAAAAATCGACTAATTTGGCAATGTGCCTGTTGTACCAAGTTTCAATCTAAAATTAAAAAAAAAAAAAATTAATTATAATTAATTTTTTGATCACTACAACTATCGTGAGGTTTACTTCGTTCCAAGTGGTTATCGTCACAGTGAACAGGACTATACTCGAGACTGAAACCTGTTGAATGCACTACTCAGCTGTCCCTACCAATACTGAGTCTATCTCATGTGGGTAAATACTAGGAGAAGGGGGCATAAATTTTCAATTTTGTAGACATATTTATTGGTGCTCAGACTGCCCCGGATTATTACCAAAACCTTCTCTGTTTCACAAGCCTCTTGCGCATATTGGTGTTTCTTACTGTTCACTTTTATCTAATCCGAAGGAAAATTGAATACTAAATTGAATACTAATTATTCCTTATTCCCGCGTCAAGTCCAGATAGCTCCTAGACTTGGGGTAAAGCAGTATTTACCGCCCGGATATACGCCTACGCCCGTACATAGGGTATGATGGGATTTGAATTCATAACTGCAAAAGGCCGTTTGATCTCACCCAAATAACTATTTGGTTTATATTAGTTGGCAATATCTTCATACTATGTATACTAATAGCTAGAAGTTTTTATCTATTACTTTTGTTTAGCGAATCGCACGTAGGGATGCAGATGATATACACAAAGCCAGGGGTATTTCATAACTGATAGATTGGGCGGCAGCCCTGAGACCACCTAATAAAGAATATTTGTTATTTGAGGCATACCCTGCAATAAGAAGACCCAAAGGTACGACACTTGAAACAGCGACCCAAAAGAAAGCACCTATGGCCAGATCAGATAATATAATAGCCTGACCAAAGGGTATTACCAAGTAACTCATTAGGACTGGTATAACTACAACTGCTGGCCCGATGGTAAATAACCAAGCATCACCTTTGGACGGAATGACATCTTCCTTTAATAAGAGTTTAATTCCATCTGCCAAAGGTTGAATAATTCCCAGCGGACCCGCATATTCCGGTCCAACACGCTGTTGTACCCCCGCAGACACCTTTCGTTCCAGCCACACGATTACCAATACTCCCGTCGTGACTCCTATAACTAAAATGAGGGTAGAAATTAGAATCCAAATTGATTCAAAATAATTTGTTGCAACCTCTAAATCATAAAATGCGTGAACTAATTGTTTTCCGTAGATTTCAATATAAGTTGCCATTTCAGCGATCAACCTCTCCCATAATAATGTCTATACTACCTAATATTGTCGTGATATCTGCGAGCTTCATTCCTTTTATCAATTGAGGAAGAATTTGCAAATTTATGAAACCGGGTGGACGAATCTTCCATCTCCAGGGAAAAACGCCACCATCTCCAACCAGAAAAATTCCCAATTCTCCCTTGGGGGCTTCTACTCTTATGTAATGCTCCTGCTTAGGTAACTTAAAGGTGGGGGAAGATTTCTTTCCAACGAACTGGTAGTTGAAAGCGCTCCAGTCTATTTCTTTTTCTTGTTGGATAAGACGTCGCCCCTCCAAATTTTCATATGGACCTCCCGGAAGAAGTTTCAGGGCTTGTTTAATGATACTTATTGATTCCTTCATTTCGTCAATTCGTACCAAATAACGAGCTAAAGAATCCCCCTCTTCTTGCCACTTAATCTGCCAATCTAGGTTGTCATAAGATTCGTAGTGGTCGAGTTTGCGAAGATCCCACCGAACTCCCGAGGCCCGTAATACAGGTCCAGATAAACCCCAACTGATAGCGTCTTGTCTACTGGTGAAACCTACTCCCATTACTCGTTTTAAAAAAATAGGATTCCTTGTAATTAATCGCTCATATTCATTTATTTTTGGTAGGCAATAATGGCAGAAGTCTAGACATTTATCTACCCATCCGTAGGGTAAATCAGCGGCAACTCCCCCGATGCGAAAATAATTGTGCATCATTCGCATGCCAGTAGCAGCCTCAAATAAGTCATAAATCATTTCTCTTTCTCGAAATATATAGAAAAATGGAGTTTGCGCACCAATATCTGCCAGGAACGGCCCAAGCCATAACAGATGCGAAGCTATTCGGCTTAATTCGAGCATGATTACGCGTATATAGCTGGCTCTTCCGGGTATTTGAATATTTGCTAACTTCTCCGGCGCATTGACCGTTACTGCTTCGGTAAACATGGTGGCTAAATAATCCCACCTTGTTACGTACGGAAGATATTGTAAAACCGTTCGGTTCTCAGCAATTTTCTCCATTCCTCGATGCAGATATCCCAAGATTGGTTCGCAATCAACAACATTTTCGCCATCTAAGACGACAACAAGCCGAAGAACACCATGCATAGATGGATGGTGAGGGCCCATGCTTACCGTAACTGGATCTAGTTCTTTAAGATGCATACCCGTAAATTGTAAATTATTTCCTTTTAAATAGATCTCGTGGGGTCTAGCTTTGCTAGAAGAAAGAAGTAATGCTACCTATGACATATTAAAATATAAGACCTCTATTCAACCCTTGACGCCCTTTTAAACTTCTAATACCCAAATTTTTCATAATTTGGGAGTATAGGGCTGTATTTTCAGCGGATAAATAAATTAAGAGACGCTTACGTCTACTGAGTAATTTGTGCAAACCTCTTCGGGAGGAGTAGTCTTCGGAGTGTGATTCTAGGTGCGAAGTTAGTTTCAAAATCTGATGAGTTAAGTAGTAAATTTGAGAGGCGGTGAGCCCAGTCTCTTTATTCCCACCAACTAGTTGCTCTTTAATATATTTATGTTTATTCGTAGTAATAATAATAATAATTACGATTGCTTGATCCATCTCAAATCAATTATAAACTGTTTAGTTAAGTTAATAGTTGCATTAATAGCGCCTTGGGCGAAAAAGAAGTCCTACTTTTTTAGGTGTAATAGAATACCGCATCAAGTAGACATGAGCATCTATGTCTCATCCATGACAGGATTAGTTAAAGCTGCTGTTGTGATTCACATTGTATACATTATAAATTACCTACGCTTGGATAATTCCAATTAATTACACATATTTTAAGATCTTTGTGTTGTACCTCATATTCCTTTGTTCTTGCTAATTCCGAATAATAGGATACATTCGAATCTTAAGTATTGCAAATTGGTTCCCAGTAGTAACGTTGAAGCAAAATCTACCGGTGCAAGCTAATTCTTCCAGACGGTGGCTGGGCCACAAAAACCTTTTAATTTTTTGAATTTCTCTTAATCTTGAAAAATCATATTTTTTGCTACATTGAAGCCGTTCAGTTTTCAAGATAGAATCAAAATTGGAATCGAAGTAGCATGTTCCTGATTTTGGAGACCTCAAAATTAGCATAGATTGGAGGAATCGTAATTCCCGTCGACGTCGCAAAAGTAAGAGATCTTCAAGATTGTAGATATGAAACCGCGTTTTGTTTAATTCTGTGGCTAGAAGTGACAGTTTGAAAATGTAGGTATCGCTATAAACTTTTTTGTATAGGCGTTTCCTGAGTTTGTTTTTCAATCTAGATCTAAATTTTAATAAGGGATTAATTATTTTATATACCAAATTTTGGTCGTCAAGTAATAACGATAAACGATGAGCTGAAAGAAAAGATAGGTCAGAGAAAAGACCAAGTTTTGTTGTTGCGTTGAAATAACGGTCTAATAGCTCAGAATCTACATTGGTATTAATACAAAGTGTAACGAGGTCGCGATCATCTCCTAACATTCTAGTAAGAGCTGTCAGGCTTCTCAAATTCTCTAGTTTCGTTTCGGATTTCCATTTCCAACGGAAGAGGTAGTCAATATCTTCTCTTTCATCTAGCATTATTTCGTATAGTTCATCGGCTACTTTTTGAAATCTACGATTTATATCTACTAATATGCCATATGTAATATTATCCTTCAAAATAGGATTTATGGACCGCCTTGCTTTCTTCTTAAAAGAACTTTTCATTCTCGCAAAATCTGTAACTAGCCATGGCATCACGTCAATTTTAGAGTTGAATTTCATTTCTGAATCGGAAATGCAGAAGTTAGGTAATCTATTCATTTCTCTCTGCTTTATTTTATTAATTTTCAAAATACGATTTTCACAACAAAACCTTTGTTCGGTAGCATCTTGTCGGATAGAAATTTTTTGCATATCTCCATTTCGTACAAAATCAATGAAATTCTGTAATAGATATCGACGTTTGCGGATCTTACTGAGATTTATAATTCGATGTTTAATTAAAGGTTTTTTGGAATATATAGAATAATTATGCAGTTCATTTTGAAGGATGCAATATTCTCGTTCATTTGCAACTTTTTCTTCGATATTATTGAGTTCGTTCAAGCAATCAAAACTAATTTTCCATCTGTGAGGTGCTAAGTCGCGCCACAACGTTAATGGCACGTTGTAGTTAGAAAAGCAATCTAACCATTTGTTCCAATTACTTGCGTCTAAGTCAGACAATTTCTTCAGGAATCCCCATTCTTCTACGCAGTTCACAACTTGTTCATCCAATTTTTCTTTTGCAGTTTTATTAGTTATCTTACCAAACAAAATACCTGCGGAGTTACTTATTTCACTTGGACCTGAAATGTTTGAATCATATTGAACAGAGAGTTCCGAGGACTTTACCGGACAAGCCGCAGATTTTTCAAACTGGTAAGAAATTAAATTACGATTCCAGCATTTGTTATTTTTAGTTTTTTCTTCCCGATTGTTCTCGCTAGCCACCGCCAATAATTTCAGATTTAAACTTTTTGTAATGTTTAGATCCCAAATACTGTTATAAAGATAAGCTTGAGATAAAGATTGAGTCTTGCTAAACTTTACCAATATCTTTTTCGGTCTGAAAATAATTAAATCTGTTTCTTGAATAATAGTGTTAATTATCTCTACTAATTGTTTTTGAAACGCGACAATATTGGTAATATAGTAATATAAATTTCTGCTAACCTTTATGTACGAAATTGATGCTACCAATATGGATTTATCAATTGTTTCTGCAATCAATATATATAACTTTAAGATTATTCCTTTAAAATCTGTTAAATCTTGTTCATCAGATTTTATGAAATTGACAGAGTCTGTATCCTTAAATCTATAATTTAAGGCTAATTCATCAACTTGAGTTGTTTCAGTATCTAGCTTATCTACTTTGTCTAATGAATTAGCTAATCTGGTTTTGTAATTATCCGCAACGAATTCTTTATTAAAAGATTGTTTAGCAGCCTTACTGACGGGTTGCATCTCCTTATCAATATCAATAGAGCCTATATACTTTTTATCAAAATTTGAATTTACTTCTTCATTTTTATCATTATGAAGTACAGATTTTATCCGAATATTAGAAGTTGAAACAAAATCACCTGAGACTCGTTCGGGCTTAAAAAATAGATTTAACCTTTTTAGTAAAATTATACTTGGGTTCAACATTTTTTCCAAATTAAATTTGGAATCAAGAAATTGATAGGCTTGCTTGGTTCTCATTGAAAATACTTCTCTGCAAATTCGAACAAGTTCTTTTCTCACAGGCTTCCAGAATGAGGGTTGTTTTTGGATACTTCCAAAAGGTATATCTGTCTGATATCCTAAAGCAGTTAAATAGGTAAATCTAGTTCTCGTTTGGTTAAACCTACGCTTATTTAAATATTTTTGATCCTCAATTGATTTAGTTTTCATATATTTCTTACGAGAAGTCAGTCCTTTTTTCTTATTAACACAGTGCCAGGGTTTCAGCCGAAACGGATACGCTATTTTTATCTGTATACCTTCTCTCAACCAGCGAGGGGGAAGTTCATCCTGGGAAAATTCCTCACCGTCAAAAGTACAATTAATATGAGTTTCCTTCTTCCATTCTGTCCAATCTTTATTCCATTCGGAATTTTGTCGAAGCAATATACGGCCAATGGATTTGAAAACTATAAGTACGGGTAACTTTATAAACTTGCGAAATCTCGACTGGAAAATTAGCATGTAACCCCTTCCATTATGAATGGGACCTGTGTCTGATCTAGCTGCTATAGATAAATGAGCAAGTTTCGACTTACTAATTTTTTTTTCCGGCGATAGATAGAAATTTAATTGCTGCCCAAGTTGGGCATCCATAATCTTTTTTGAGTCATTAAGCAATTGTTCGTTCTTCGAACCCGTTAAAAGCTTAATAGGTGATTGAATTAACATTGGTATTTCTATCAATCTAGTAAAAAAAGACGAACACACCTTTTCTTGAAATGTTTTACAGAGCAATGTTTTTCGTCTTCTAGACCGCATGGAACCTTTCAAAAATTTTCGGCGGAAGTCAGATATTCTTGCATATCGTTTGACTAATTTTGTTGATCTGGATTTTTCTTTTGCAGAAGCGAAGCCAACATTTCGTAATTTTCTGTGGCGAATATCGCCGTCTGCTCCCGGAAAATCAAACTCAGTATCAAAATATAGTTCGTTGTTGCGAGCTAGATTTACACCCAGATCCTCAATTTTGTGAAGTGTGCATAATTCATGACTTGTATTTGAGGGGTGTCTCCGACCACCCACAAATACATTTGATAAAAAGATTTGATCAAATTTGTAATTTTCTTCTTGTCTTATATAAGTGAGAAATAGTGATTGATCCTCGGAATCTAGATTCATAATCTCTTCCCAAGTGATAACGGGACTAGAGGAAGATTCTAGCTTCCTAATAATTTTTTGTACGTCATCATCATACAAAACCTCCCGATTTCTAAAAATAAATTGGAAAATAAGTCTAGCTCTTGCTGTCAAAGTTTCCCACGGTAAAAGAGGATTTCTGTTTCTTGGTTTCAATTGATAATTCTTTGCAGAAATCCAATATTTGATAGAATTTTTCTTAGTTATGACGCCCTCTTTACCTTTTTTTATCTTTTTCCTTCTTTCTAACTTATCCAAGCTGGTCAAATGTAAATCAGATCCTGTTAAAAAAGTTTGTGATACTGGAATCCGCAGACGTAAATTATTCAAAATAGGATCGTAGACGTGAGGTATTCTTCTCTTACTACCACCAATCAATCGAATTTTTCTTTCCATCACTTTCGAGAAGGAAAACCCAGTATCCAATAATTTGACTCTATCTAGTAATCCTTTTTGAAAGTTTTTGGTTTTTATCAAATTTTGTAAAACCCAGCCTCGATATGAAAAATGGGTTTCCACAGATTTATTAGGGCTTAATGTAGAATCTTTTACTCATTTATAAAAAATTGACAAACTGGGCAACGATACAATGCATAATCTATGTTTTCCATCACTTAAACATTTATTGAAAAAGTATGTAGATGTTTTTTCCCTGTAAAAGCTACTATTGCTGTTCATATCAAATCGACTATTTTTAATGAATCGATTACCCCGGTTTTCTCTAGAGGGGTCAAAAAAAGAGGTAGGCCACGGTTTGAATAACCACCACAAAAAGTCTGGATATTCAGCAATTTCCCAAAAAGACAATTCTTTATCATGGGTCTCATTCATGAACTTTACAGTCCAGAAAGAAACTGGAGCTCTACCCAGATAAATTAAGGTATTTAGTATAAAAACAATACTAAAAGTTGTATAGATTGCACGTTTTACTAAGAAATACATTATTGATGAATCTTTTTTCAAACGAATCAAAAGGAATTTGGACAAATAGCTAAATGTCATGTGACCAGTTAACCAACCCAAAAAGCTCGTTAATACAAATACTAAATTATTGCTATAACGAAAGAAAAAGAGGTGTGTTAATCTCGCCAACACAGGATTTGGTAATAAAAAGGGATTCAAAATCTGAAAGAAAAAACTGTGGAGGAATAAAACAATTAATTGTGAATCGTGCAATGAAGTGACAGAACGAAAAATTTGAGAATTTGGTAAGTCATTATTTGCTAGACAAAATATAAGCATGTAAAGTATTAGAACAACGGTTAGCAAATGGGGTTTTGATAACAGTATATAGATTGGTGAAAGATATATTGATGAAATAGTTATTAGCTGCGCCAGCATTAAACCACTCAAAGAGACGAGACCACTAACGTTTCCCCCCAAAATAAAGGCTCTCATGCATAATACTTGGGAAGGTCCAACGGGTAGTGTCGCGAGGAAACCATAGTATAGACCAAAGAGTATATAGGGACTTACAAATTTTAACCCAATTAGTGACAAACTATTCAATATATTTATATTCGTTGTAGTCTTTTTGATGTACAGATTTATTACTCCGTTTTTATATCTTCCCTCTTTTCTGCCTTTATTTAGATCTATCCGTCGTTTGATATTACCTATCTCAAAATCTGTTCTTTTGTCATCTATATTAATAACATAGATATATTATACAGACGAATGTAACATAATACAAATAAATTTTTTCACAATCAATTACATCAAAAAACTCGTGGATTTCTTTAAAAGAACTCCACAAGTTTTTTGTATATTAAATAGTTTTTATAGGTGAGTGCCTATATCTTTACAAGGATTAATTTAGAATTTGCAACAATTGGTTCTTTTTCTTGTTTATAACAGCTTAATTAATTATTGACTGTTTATTGTCTGTTTTGATAAGCTGCAGGAACATGATATGGAATCACTTCTACGTCGCAATGGACGAGTAACTAGCTCCAGAGCGTCTCTAGCATTAGCAAATCCATGAATTTGTGCAAATGTAAATTCGACCGACCATTTAGTATCTATATCTCTCGCTTCCAAAGGATTAGCATGAGCCATTCCGGTAATTGCCAAATTCGGTTGTAGCTCATGCATACGTTGTACTTGACTGTAGTTGTCGGGTTTTTCAACAATTCGGGGCATGGGCTTTTTCATTTTCATACAGGTATTCTGCAAGAGCAACAACTCGGCAGCTTGATATCGCCTATCCATATATGGAATACCTACTTCATAAACAACCATTCCGGATCGAATTAAAAATCTTGCTATGGAAATTTCTAATAGATTATCTCCCATGAAAAAAACTGATTTATCTTTTATTATTTCGAGATAATCACTAAGCGTTTTCCATATTTTACTCTCTCTTTCTTCAAGTCCATCAGGCTTTAGATCAAACACTGAGCAAATTTTTTCTATCCAAGCACATGTTCCATCGGGACCAATAGGAAAAGGTGCCCCGACCAGCTGACATTTCCTACGACGCATTGATGTTGTCGCTGTCCGGCTCAGAAAGGGGTTTACCCCGCATACGTAGACGCCTTCGCCTAAAGCAGGTAGTTCGTTGTACTTTTGCGAAGGTAGCCAACCCGATACAGGAACCAACTGACGTTTTGATTCCAAATTCAGTTGAGAAGCTACACTCGAAGGTAAAGATCCAAAAAGAACTAAGCTGCATCTATTAAATTTACCCCCTTTTTCAAAAGAATTAGTACTTTTGGCAGCGTCAACCACAAAATGTTTAGCCACGTCTCCCTTCTGTTGGTATGTATTATGAGGATTATATTCTGGACATCGATGTGTCATGGCAGCCAATACAGTATCTTCTCCCTGGGTGAAGGCATAGTCCAACCCGTTTGCCCGTGCAACCACAATCGGTATTCCCAGTTGTTTTTCCAATTTAGGTGCTATGCCCTCCAAATCCATTTTTATTATTTCTGTAGTACAGGTGCCAATCCAAATAATAACACTGGGGTTTCTATCCTTTTTTACTTGTAGACAAATTCTTTCTAATTCTTTTTGATCATTAAACTGAGCTGAGATGTCTCCTTCTTCTAACTCCGCCATTGCATAACGAGGTTCTGCAAAAATCATGACTCCGAGAGCACTCTGCAGAAAATAGCCGCAAGTCTTCGTACCTACTACTAAGAAAAAGCTATCTTCAATCTTTTGATATAGCCAAGCTACACAACTAATGGGACAGAAAGTGTGATAATTGCCAGTCTCACACTCAAAAGTAGGATTTTCAAGAGTCTTCATGAAAGTTTTTCCTTGGAAAGGTATAATTATATATGTATACGCGAAAACACAGCCTATTCAGTATTAAATAATTGTGAAATCAAGTGGAGTTAAAGTATCTTGCTCATCATCCCGAATTTTTTCTTTCTTTTTCAAATTATGATTTAAATAGAAATCGGAGAGTAAGCTAAATAATTCTCTATCTGGAATTTCTCGTGGTACAATTCCCTCTGGCTTAGATAAAGTCTAATCTGCTATATTTGAATAAAAATCACAAACAAAATTTAGATTAGGTTGGCATTCAGCCATTTCAAATAAAGTTTTTCCCTTTACCCTCGAAATACGAATATCTTCAACTAGAGGTAATACCTCTAGTACGGGCATTGGGCAGGCTTCTACATATTTATTGATTAAGTCTCTTTCAGATGTTCGATTTCCTACTAAACCAGCTAACCGCAAAGGGTGGGTATGTGCCTTTTCCCTGACCGATGCAGCAATGCAGTTTGCTGCAAAAAGTGCATCAAATCCATTATCAGTTATAATAATGCAGTAATCCGCGTAATTAAGTGGTGCAGCGAACCCGCCGCAAACTACATCTCCTAAAACATCGAATAAAATAATATCATATTCATAAAAGGCATTTGATTCTTTTAGAAGTTTGACTGTTTCTCCCACGACATATCCCCCACAGCCTGCCCCCGCAGGGGGTCCACCAGCTTCGACGCGGTCTACTCCACCATAACCTTTATAAATTACATCTTCTGGCCACACGTCTTCATAATGATAATCTTTTAATTGTAAAGTGTCTATAATTGTAGGTATTAAGAATCCCGTGAGAGTAAAGGTACTGTCATGTTTGGGATCACATCCAATTTGTGATATCCGCTTTCCCCGTCTAGCTAACGCTATTGATATGTTGCAGCTAGTTGTTGATTTCCCAATTCCGCCCTTGCCGTAAACTGCTACTTTCATTTCACGAAGCTCCAATTCATGTTCATTTCTCCCGACTATTGTTCATCTTCCCCATCTTTATCTTTCTTCTTTTTGCTCTTTCTGAGAGGTATGATAATCCTGCGGCTATTCTACTACGCTTCTTGGAGGGGGGAAATAGAAAGTATTAATTGGTGACCGACCGATACAGATCGGTCGGGGGGGCTTGTGGGGTTGATCTCGACCTCGACCGGTTGCCCCCCCCCTCCCACGATTTAGGTACCCAAATGGGATTGCTATCACCGCCGCCTCCTCCTATAATGTAAGTTAGAGTGTATGCAAAGTCTACTTCACAAAATGTCGGAGAAAGTTTAACGTCTCACAGATTTAGAAGCGATTCAAGGAACAAAATAACAAAGGTCTTTGAGTGTGTATGATACTGAATCCCCTACCACTTTCCTCGGTAGCTCAGCGGTAGAGCGGTCGGCTGTTAACCGATTGGTCGTAGGTTCGAATCCTACCCGAGGAGATTCGTTCGAATCCACGTTTGGTTGGCCCCAGCTTTGGCTCAGATTCCGCACTGGTTTGACAGTGCGGTGGAGTGGGGAGAGCCCGCAAAGGGCTGCTTCTCCACCTATATCCACCGCTAATAGCTCTCGGGTACAGACCGTCTTTGGGATGGCATCCAAGCTAACCCCGAGTGAGGGCAGGTTAACCAGGATGTTGGCCTGTTTTGCTCTCACCTTGTTGGGTGTGCTACTGCTGTACCTGTGGTACAGCAACTTCAAGCAGGACAGCGCCGATCTGGTGGTGCCCGACCCGAAGAGAGGGAAAGGGTCCCGCAAGAATGTGGACTTTGTGGCTTATATCCCTAAGAAGAGATACATAAAGGAGCAGGCCCGTCTGAAGGCTGCCGCGAAACGGGATAAGACTGCAGGAAGGCGGACAGAGGTTGTCATCCCGGAGGCCCCTCCTGCACCTAAGCAACTGCCGCATTACGAATACCCACCTCGATGGGACGAACAAGGTGGAGGTAGATAGCTATGCCAATCGATCGATTTGATGAGGTCCCGCTTAAACTCCACAAGGGGGAACTCATCACCATGACGGGTTATTACGGACAAAGAGACTCAAGAGGGGCAAGATACCCTCTTCGGATGGATTTCGAGTTGTTACATTGGCCTTTAGCCTCATACAGCCTAAGGGACTTTGCCTACTCCTTTACCACCCAGTGGATTGAAGGGATCTTGCTCCCTCTACAGTCGTCTGAAATGAAGTGGTACAAACTGACTCTTCATCTACCCAACGCGAGGTATTATCAGATCCCGTTGGTTGGAAAGTATGGCAAGGCAGAGGGGCCCCAAGCTCCCGGGAAGATCTTCGAGGTGAGCCTAATACCCGATCAGGGCACCAAGGCCACTAAGACTTTCCGTATCCGGGGAGTAGCTGAAGCCTATGATCTGTTTGATCGGCCCGAGCTGAGCAAACCGACGATTCAACATCACGCCCATCTCCTTGAGAGGGCCCTTGTCACCCCCATCTCCCTGAAGGCGAGGGATGGGAGTGAGGGAGGAATGGCCCTAAGGTATGTAAGGATTCCCGAAGCAGATAGGAGAGCCCGTGCAAAGGAGCCTAAACGGAAGTCTAAGGCCTCGTCTATCTCCTTCTCAGCCGCCTTCTGCGTGGGTTTCCATTGAGCTAGCGTAAAAGAATATGAGCTAGTGTAAAAGAATATGAGCTAGCGTAAAGAATATTCAAACGATGGGAGTTTAATTATGGGAAGTAATAAGGGTTTTAAGCCTTGGTTACCGTGTGAGATTCCTTTGTCTAACAAGGAGATTGAGCTAATAGAAGACCTACTAAGACATGGGTGCTCCCTCTACCCCCAGAAGGGGAAGGCGCGCCACCCAGCCAAGGTTGAGAAGAAGATTCTCTTCGAGGATATAGTGAAAGGTTGTGCCGTTAGGGTGCAACATCCCAGCTGCTCGATAGGCCTAGACGTTGCCTCGATCCCCCAGGGAATGAGAATTGGTATCATCGATGTAGACCATCCCCTTGTTGCACCTGCTATTCAGACCTATCTAGGCAAAGACGGGCCCTTCATCATAGAGAGTACGCCTTCGGGTGGCCTCCATATCCATATATGGGGGCGAGGGCTTCGTAAGAGCAAGAAGTCTTCGTTGTGCGTCGCTGGCATACGGCTAGAGTATTTTACGGAAGGGCGAATCACCATAGCTGGAGCAGGGAGGGAATTGATCAACTGTATTCCCCTCTCCAAGTTAGGGACGTTCCCTTCGGGGTTACAGCCAGCCCAGCCAGGCAATATGCCCGAGATAAGGCCGCCCATCCCAAAGGGAGACCGTTGGAATACCCTCTACGAGCAAGTAAGGGTCAATAGGCAGCTCGATAGGGAGACGCTGGAGTTACAGGCCCGCGCCCTCTGTAGCCCACCACTAGAGGAAGACAAGCTAAAAGACCTGATAAGGATAATAGAGAGAGAACAGGGAGCAGGGGAGACGGAGGCAGTTAATGAAGCCGACCTTGAGCTAGAGGCGGTTAATGAAGCCGACCTTGAGCTAGAGGCCTACGTGGGCACCCAGCTTGCTAGTCGACTCCAAAACCGATGGATATACCTGCTACCAGATGAGCAGTGGTATGAATACAAGGACAATTGCTGGAGCAGCCCATACGGATGGGTTTATGAGATATTGAACCAAATAGAGAGCGAGATCCAGGAGATGGATACAAGATGGACGCGGAACCAGAAGAAGAGGTTAGGATCTCAGGCCTTCCTGAAATCAATAGAAGAGCGCTTGCGGCGCTTTCTTAAGCGGACTCGAACCCAGGAGCGGGGCCTTCCCTTCCTTAATGGGATCTTGGGGCCGGGGGCCTCAGTCTCCGATCTAATCCCACCGGATCCCAATTGGGTGTGCACCTGCTATACGGGTATCCATCTAAAAACGTGTACACGGCTTACGGAGATACAGAAGAGGTTCTTACTCACATTAATGGATGGCAACGCCTTTAAGATCAACATCCTGCGGAGCTTCTTACACTTAGTTTTCACATTGGAGACCCGGGAGCAGTTTGGCCTCTATCTATGGGGGCCGGGGGCAACGGGTAAGTCAACGCTCACCCAATTGCTGGAATACATCCTAGGAGGGACGTGCGAGACCCTGGACGTTAGTAGGTTAGCCAATCGATTTGAGTTGACACTGATCGAAGGAAAAGCGCTGCTCCTTTTCCCGGATGTCACCCGGAAACCCTGCAGCGCGGCCGCCAGCATACTCAAGAAGATGATGTCTAGTGATAGGGTAACCCTAGAGGCGAAAGGAAGGCCGGCAGAATCGATAAAGGCCCACGCCAACATACTCTTTACGGCCAACTGGAAATGGCCGGACGTGGATGCGACTAGCGGAGGTAGGCGAAGGATCTTATTCTTACAAACACCCCGAACGGTAACCCGAAGGGACCCTTTCCTGCTGGATAGGCTCAAGGAGGACGCCAGCGGGATAGTGACCTGGGCACTAGGCGCGCCACCCAGCTTGACCCAAGTAGGGCACAGCGTAGAAGCCATTAACGAGCTGACGGGGGGCGGGGCCGACAGCTCGGGACTAATCGAGTGGGTCAACCGAACGGTTAGGTATGCTCCGGCGTTCGAAATAGCGCTGGGGGCGAAGAAAGTACCCCTTCCAGGGTCATTATATGAGAGCTATATAGCGTACACAGAGGCCCACGGGTTGGATCCCCTCCTCTTCAATCAGTTTGGGGACGCACTGGATGATTTTATTAGATCGCAGGGGTATCGAGACATAGTCACAAAGAGAAGGTCCTATGGAAGGGTAGTAAAAGGATTAAGTCTGGGTGAGGGTCAACCTATTCGGAGGAACGAGCGGACAAGGGTAATGAAACAGCTTATGGAAGCCCTCCCCTGGGAAGGTTTTTACGCAGATAAGAAGGAGTGGGAACGGGGTGGGTGCGAGACTATCGATGAAGCTATAGATGACACTATTGATGAGACTATTGAGGAGATAGCTGATGACACTATTGATGAGACTATTTATGACACTATTGAGGAGATCGTTGAGGAAACTATCGATGATACGATTGATGATCCTATTGATAGCACTATTCCAACTATTGAATCTATTGGGAGAAAGGGAGACCTCGAAGGCACAATAGTGTTAGTAGTGACGCTAGTGTTGATAGTGGCTATAGTGTAGGCAGTGCTAGCAGTGCAAGCAGCGTTAACAGTGCAAGTAGTGTTACTACTTGCACTGTTACTAGTACATGCAAAAATCTGACCCCGGAGGAGGCGGCTAAGACCCAAGAATTCTTCCGAGCACACCCCGAACTGAGAGAGGCATTAGGCCGGGAGGAAGTGTGGTCGGAGGACCAAATCGTAGATTGGTTGTCGTCTAACATCCAAGTAGGGCCAGGAGTCAAGGAGAAGATAGGGGCCCTCTACGAAGAAATAGAGAGAAGTGCTTATACAGAGGTCTTACTGCCACACCCTTTGGTACCTAGCACTACCCTAGCTGGGGTTCCCTATCCGTTAGCAGGACCCTTGTGCCAGGGTAAGTCTCGGCTAGCGGCTACACCTCAGCGTTACCAGCACTTGATTAACCTACTTAACCAGGAAGGTGCTACTCTCATGCATGCCAGCTACATGCTGTTCCGAGCTTTTCGCCCAGGAGAGAGCACCTACTTCGACCGGAAGAGCCCTGTTTGCCACCTGTTTGCCACCTCCTACGTGGAATCGGCCAGTTACCCACGGCTTATTCCCAAGAATGAGCTAGGTTCCGCCACCCTTGCCAACCTACGGCGCGATCTTAAAAGAGTAATAAAGAGAGTCACCGAGCAGCTGATCCTTCCAAAAGAGCTAGTTTTGGAAGAATTAGATATGGTTGCCTGCCACACGGGCATATACGCAGGCCTCATGGGGGCTACAAAGGCCCCTCATACGTGGGAATCGTATGGCTCCGGCTCATTCTGGTCCTTTATTTACAAGAAGTGGGGAGATACATTCGATTGTCCTAAGCCTCTGCTAAAGCGCATCCTTTACTCCGGACTGAATGGGGCGAGCTTAATAAGCAGGGAGGGGGCTATAAGCTCCTGTGTGATGGCGGCCTATAGTGGCAAGGAGGCTTCCGGCGGTGGCAAAGACTTTGAATCGTACCTTAGGGGAGTCCTCTCTCACCCAATCCTGTAAGAGCTAGCCTACTTCCAATCAACCATAGGATCCTGGGAATCTGTCCACCTTCCTACCCGTCTAAGCCCTTACTATGGGAAGGCCGAAGAGGAGTCTAGTCGAGACCGACCTAAGGGCAGCAGATATCATAATGGTCTTCTAACTTCCCGAATCCTAGTCTCTCACGAGGTTGTTTTACTCTCTTACCTAGCTGAATACATGGAAAGTCGACGTCTTGGGGTGCCTCTCAGTTATGAGAATGATGGGTTGGTCCTATTAGTACGCCAACCAGGAGACTCTTGCCTCTTTAGACGCCTTCCTGAGAAGCATTAGCCTCTGTTTTCTTGGTGTCGAAATCCCGGTTGAGCGTAAGATCTGAGGGAGAAACACTATAAGCACTAGTAGCACTATAGGCACTCTCGATACTATAGACATTCTCGACACTTTTGATAAAACAGATAACAAGTAACAATACTAATACCAAATGCTGAGGGAATAGTTAGGAAATGGCCACCCGAGGGGGAGGGTAAGCAAGCAGAAAGACTCATATAGGAAATGGCCTTGAGTTCCTTAACTATTTGATATGCTACAATAAGATTAATTAGATCAGTAAAAGGACAATCTAGATGTTCCTTTTACTAATTTGGTAGTTCTATTGCTAGCGATCTAGACAGAATGAAGGATATCTAAGATTTGTTCCAGGAACTCTCATGGAACAGATTGTTTCGTCGTTCGATTCAGTGACGCCCTACCAAACCAGAACGGATTGACTAGATATTAATAAATTTCAAGCAACATATTATAGATAAGAGAATCCTGAAATGGGCAACGGTTTCGCCTCATCCATCTGTTTCTATGAACCAGAAGCCTAAACCTAATAAATCGCTCTGGTAAATCTTCTGCTACCACGTAGGAATCAAAGCGAGCGGGACTAAATGTTTGCGGATATTGCAGATGTATATCCATAGAGGAAGTTTCTTTGACGTATTCGGAATCTCGCTCCTGTTTATCCAAAGGGAGATTATTCCACCGCTTAATAGATGAGTCAGGTTTCATTTTTGGATTATCTTCACTATAGAGAAAGAAATTCTTAATCTTTTTATTTGACATTTTATTAAGGTGCTGCCTTCTCCTACCGTAAATGGTGTAAAGCCTCCGTGCCAGTTCTTTTGTCGGCAACAAGCTGCGACGTGAGGAAGGAACGTTAGGATCTGGCTGGAACAGAAGCATGGGATCCCAGATGAAGCGCCCCCCGAAGAGTCGAATCGTTTCATCTAATTGATTACAGTGTGTTTCATATTCATTAGATGAGTCGCCGGATATTCCCAATTCGAGAAATTGCTCGCGTAGCAACATATTATCCAACCGGTTTTCCAATCTTTTAATCAAATTATCTGTCACATTAGTCGCAGATTTTTCAAAAGTAAATAGGTATTCGCTTTTCTCACACCATTTACTTTTGTCACCCTTAATCTTATTGAATTCAAAATCTTGTTGAGGTATATAATTCTGATTTTGGTAAAGGAGAATTAGATTATACAGATGATTGGGTTCAGATGATACCCCCATCAATTCATAAGCCCCGCTTCGCAGAAAACGGAGACGCCAAGCCTTATGGGACCAAGTGATCTCGCGCGACACTTTCGTCGGACTTGAGTTTATTAGTTCGGGTGACTGTTGCAGTTCGAAGTCGGTTAGACTGCTAAACCCCCCCTTTCTCATAAATTTAGAATAACGACCCGTAGAGGTTACATCTGAGCAATACTTGGGTTTATCGATAAGAATGGAAAAGGAAAGACTATTACTGCGTCGACTTTCGTCTTTACAAATCTCTGAACGTGATAAATTAGTCGAGAGGTTTTCCAGTACACCACAAGCTAGGTTCAAGTCATTCTCTACGAGTTTGTCAATAACAATGAAATTCTCTTTCTTTCTCATATCCATTTGGAGCGAATCACGAGCTACTAATCCAGCTAGTATCCCTAGGATATGCAAAAATAGAGTGAATTCATTAAATGTTGACTCGGAGGGTTCCACATACCAGTTAGACAAATAATAAAATCGCATTTTTAACGCGTTACGACCAAAATATGTATTCGTGAGATAAGTATCTAGCAAACTATTCTTTGAGATAGCTTCCGCTATCTTTTTAGAAAAGATTTCCCAGTCAGAACCGGATTCTCTCCCATTGCCCATATCACTAGCAGTCGAATGTTGTCTATGTAAAGCTAATTCAATTGCGTCGCTACATATAACCTTACTTCTTTTGTAAATACCTATCAATAACGCCTCATTGGCAAGAAAGAATAGATCTCGTTTACTATAACCCGTAGTTCCAGACCCAGTACTCTCAAAAAGAGGAAGGAGCGGATTAGCCCCCATTTCGCAACCTTTGATACGTAATAGAATTGATAATTCTTTCTGACGTTGATACCCGTTGGATTTTCGAAAATTTATTAATTAGTTTAACCGGTTCGGAGCTATTGGAGCTGGATCTACCCTCGCAGGTACGTGAGTCGTAGCGATAACAACATTCTTGCGGATGTTGGAATTGCTGCTCCTGTCACCAATACTTTTCAATATTTGGCAAAGTAAGAATTTGGGATCAGCTTCTAACTTATGATACGAACGATGAATATTCAATTCATGAATATCTTGAATCCATAGTGTACAGGGAGACATCTCTTTCGCCAGTTCAAAAACGAGATTTAATCGGTGTACGCTTTCTTTCGAAATGAAATTTCCGCGTGCATTATTAAAAAAGGATCGGTTGTATATCAGCTTTTTCATTGGTAGTTTCAACACTGGAAAGTAGGAATCAAATGCTACATCTCTAATAATGGAAGATCGGCCAGTTTCTATGGGTCCTACTAGCAAAATTCCTTTAGATGGTAATAATCCCGATTGGAGTGAGATAGGTATGTCATGACATGGCATATTTAATAGACTGTTTCTTCGTCTCGTTGTTACTGAAAATAGAATATTTCTCTCGAGGGCGGAAAAAGCCCACTTCTCCGCAGGATCCAACTTACGGATCTTGTGACTCAATAGATCATTTTGCCGGAATTGACGTAAGTATGCCAAAACATTAGATCTTTCTTGTGGATAAGGTTCATGAGAAATCTCGTTGCTCAACAAATCATAATTGGAATTCAATTTCGACACATACCTATAAATAATTTTATTCGTTACTAAATGTTGAGTCAGTAGTTCTTTCTTACTATCGAGGACATCGGGGCTTTCTTTACGAAATATCCATGAATCGAGTTCATCTTTCACAAAGAAGAAAAAGATTATATTATTTATATAATTCAAGAATCTATTCACAGAATAGATTAGTAGATCTCTCGTTGAAATTTAGCTTGTCGAAGGGGAATGCATTATCTCTTTCAAATAGGATCCACGCGTTGGGTCTGTCAAATATTCAATAGTATTGAAACGTTTCCATGAATGAAAGGAATTGGAACCCGAAACGGCAGACAAAGTGTGTTTGAATAATGCAAGAACAATTAATACTGAAAAAATGAAGTAATAGAAGATCGACCTATTGGAAAATTGAGATACTGACCATCCTCCCGAATGTAAAATCTCCGCTTCATCAGTAATTTCTTCGAAAATAAGAAGACCTATCTTGGATACTATAGTATTGATGAAATCGTTGTCGAATTTCAATCCTAAGCTTTGCAGTCTTTGGGATAAATAGGCTTTCGAACCATCTACCACATCTTCAGCAAGTATTTTATAAATTCTAGTAAGATTTTTCTTTGAGTCATAACTTATTTTAAGTCTTATTTCTGGATATGTTTCTCTAATCAGATCGTAGAAGTATCTCCACCAGGTGGGGGTAAAAAGCCAAGGTATGTAATCTCTAAATAAGCTCCATTTTTCGCCGATATTGTCTTTCAAAAAGATCCAAGAGATCTTATATCTGTTCAAATCTTTTAATAATTCATTGAAATTGATAAAGTTGGATGGACGAATAGCCCCCCTCCGGATAGATTGATCCGCAAAGTTCGTATCTTCGTGCGCAACCTCCTTTCCAATCGATTCTGCTGGAGATCTCGATGTTCCATCGTTGCATAATGGGAGTCTCAGCGACCAGTGAGATGTTTCCAATTCTTCCGGTTCCCAGAAATACTTAATAGACAAATTATTTTGATAGACTCGATCCAATACCAAATTATTGAGACGAGGTTGGGGTTGCCGATCCGACGATGAATCGGAGTTTGTCCACGTTTTCTGCAAAGAGACTCTATCGCTACTGCACGAGTCTATAAATGATTCTATCGTTTCACGAGGAGATAAGTTCAAACTCGCCAGTAACCTCTTCAGATCCGAAATAGAATTGGAAAGTCCATCTGAATGAGTTACTAATGCTGTGGATTCATTCAGATTAGATAAAATCAATTGAATTGGTGTGAGTACGTGACTAGCAACCCCCCCCGATGTTTGTTTTGATAAATTGTATGACAACGAATCCGACAGTTGGGGATAAATAAATGAGACGATATCAGATGAGATGATTTCACCTTCGGAGCCCACATAGAAATTCTCTAAGACGTTGGGATAGCTACCGTTGCATCTCCCAATAAGAAGATTCCTTTTGAATTTCGGAATAAAGTTGCTTCCAGCACAATTCCGTATAGGTGAGTCGTCTAGAAGGTTTAGTTTATTAACCTGATCGGAGATGTATCTCGATATATTCTCGCCAATATCTCTAGTTGAACCTCCCCCACGGTTTAAATCATGCAGAAACAGATTCCAAAATTGCCCCCCCATAATGGAAAAATCATCGCTTGAAAATCCTGCTCGAATAGATTTGATACGGGGCAACACAATAGAAGTGGGAGTCACTGTAAGTTCCAGCTCGGTCGAAGAGCCTACCGATTTTTCACTCATTAACAGTTTGGATGCAATGAATAAACTCTTTTTTCTTTCAAGAATTGTTTTGAGAAAAAGTATCTGTTCATCGATGTAACCATCAAATAAACTTGATAAAAGATCAAGCTTCATGAGATATATCTTGTTTAATTTTTTGAGATCTATATCGTTCAATTTTTCGATGCAATAATCAATGGTATATATCAAAACTTTCTGGCGAGTAAACTCAGCAACAATCATTTTATAAAGAAATAAAACATTCAAAAATCGATGAAAATATTTATCGTTCTGTTGATTGTTACTACCGAGATTAACACGAATATTACCTAGTAATTCGTTTCTTATTACTGTTACATGGCAAATTGATTCCTCCTTTAAAACTTTCCCGACGGGGAAAGAGGACAACTCTTCGGTCGTATCAAGCCATCTATGCACATTTGACTGAACATTTCTATACTCATCGATTTGAAAGGTAATATATTCGTTCAACAGACGCCCTACATTATCTTTCCATTTCAATACTATTTATTCAGTTGCAATTATTGTTACACCGGTGTACTCCCCGATCCCCGTCCAGCCATCCAACCGATATTTGATTTGTAATAAATATTCACCAGATAATGCGCAGAAATAGTCATAGAAAAGAAATATGTATGTTGAGTAGAGAGGTATGATTCTATTTCGTTCATACAATCTAATTAAATAATATATTGAATGTATGTTATCTTCTTTCAATTAGTTTAAAAAAGTAATATTTTCACTTCGATTACTTATTTTTCTAAGTATACCTAAAGATATTTGGAAATAGTTTGGAAGAATCTCATTGAGGTTGAGGTGTCTGCCACTCGCTAGCCCAAGTTTTTTGCCAGATATTTGAGTAAGCGGCATGTTGCCCTTCATTTTCAATGGAAATCCTTTCCCAGATTTGATGCTATTACTGACGTCAATAACTATTGCCCCAATAGAAATCAGATTTGATTTCTCGATTATCAACATAAATCTGGTGAATCGATTTATTAATTCATTTCTCATTTGTGAATAAGTGTGTAGAATGGGAAAATATTCCCCACTTTTGCCACAATCTAATCCGGATATACAGCCACGAAACGGCGTCGTTTTCTCACAATACGGAAATGAAGACAAGTTGGAAAAGGCTTCTCGCTCGGGATAAAATCCCGACCCACCCCCCTGTTGATCTGCTGAATTTTCGGATTCAATTAATGCCTTGTCATAGGAGTTTAAAACTACGGGACCTAATGAGTCGTTTCTCAATTGTGTTGCTTGTAACCGACCTGGATCTCGCTTGTTACGATTTTCCCAAAAGAATAACGAATCAGAATCAATCTGGTTGTTTTTAGAAACTACCAGATCGTTATAGAATTTGAAAAACCTACTCGAATTTTGTAAATGCCTACCCATACAAAATCCTTGAATCCTTTCGGGATCATCCTTGGATATATCTTTGCCAAGGAGTGAACCCCTCACTACGCATGCCTTCCATCTACCGCAAACCGAGGGAATCATCGCATGATAGCGAACTTGCTTATTTTTTTTCGTTGAACCTGCAGAAATGTCTTCGTTCAAGCCTAAGAGGTGGGAAGCAGGTATCCCTCTCTTTCCATTATTTTCAACAGATAAAGATCGTTTTTTTATTACTCCGTCACCCCCATTAGTGACTTCCGTTAGCACAAAACCTCTTTCGATCAACCTTTTGTCACTCAAGCAATGCATAGAGATTGGTATTGTTAGCAACATCAGCATCTCCAGAGTAATGCCGCTATCTCTTTTTAGTGAATCACGCAGATTGCGTAAAAATAATGAGCTTAGAAATTACAAATCAGATAATCTGATAAAAGGTTCATAATTGGAAGATGGACTAATCAAAAATTCTCCGAGATGTTGGTTTTTCAATGATTTGAAGAAGTGATCCAATAGACTGACTTCTATGAATATTAACTCCGAAATTTTGGATGAAAAATTCGGACTTCCTAATTTTTTTCTTGCCACCTCTTTTACCTTACTCTCTTTTTTCATATTAATTCTATGCGGTAGATACTATCTATTTCCCACTTTTATTATATCAATAATCTTGAGAATTTCAAGATGGAATACATATTTCAAACGAGTCTAGTGATTTCTGTGAATAGTCGTATCCAAAACTGGAATTAGATCGGTAATTAGAAATTCTTACCGTTGGGGAGACCCACACATATCCTATTCACCTTAAAAGTTCTTCTCTGTTCCAAGCAGAGCGATGGAATCAGCTTACCCAACTGCAATTGGCTGGGCGAACGACGGGGATTGAACCCGCGCGTGATGGATCCACAATCCATTGCCTTGATCCACTTGGCTACGTCCGCCCCCTCTGTTGATTTAGTTGACTCTTCTCGTACGTAAACGAGATCTATCTGTTAGGCAAGCTAGATAGGTCCTTCGGTTGATACACATACACATCAGCTTTATGCTTATAGCAAGACAATATAAAATCTTTGAGATGGGGAATACATTCCCCCTTTTAGAAAAAAGGGGGGGTTGAGAGATTACAAGTATTCCGCAAATCATAATAGGAAACTTTGTATTTTTAATCTATTAAATTGCAGAAGGCTATTCCAAATAGTTTTCAGAATTCAAGGTTGGAAACTGATAATCACGAAATTGCGATAAGCTGTTATCACTCTTTCCATTCGTTGTACCGCATCGCACGAACCTTTTTATCATTGGACACCAAATCTCACCCTTTTCTGAAGTTGAGAGATTTGATATCCAGTTGTGCTGCATAACCAGACGGATGTTATCCGTTTATAGAGGGAGCTTCAACAGAAGCCAAGTCTAGGGGGAAGTTATGAGCGTTACGTTCATGCATGACTTCCATACCTAGGTTGGCACGGTTTATGATATCAGCCCAGGTGTTTATAACACGACCTTGGCTGTCAACCACGGATTGGTTGAAGTTAAAACCATTCAAGTTGAATGCCATAGTGCTAATGCCTAAAGCGGTGAACCAAATACCTACTACGGGCCAAGCAGCTAAAAAGAAGTGCAGAGAACGAGAATTGTTGAAGCTAGCATATTGAAAAATCAAACGACCAAAATAGCCGTGAGCAGCTACGATGTTGTAAGTCTCTTCTTCTTGACCAAACTTGTAACCTGCATTAGCAGACTCATTCTCAGTCGTTTCTCTGATCAAACTAGAAGTTACCAAAGAACCATGCATAGCACTGAATAGAGAGCCGCCGAATACGCCAGCTACACCCAACATGTGGAAGGGATGCATAAGGATATTGTGCTCAGCCTGGAAGACGATCATGAAGTTGAAAGTACCAGAAATGCCTAGAGGCATACCGTCAGAGAAGCTTCCTTGACCAATTGGGTAGATCAAGAAGACGGCGGCAGCAGCTGCGACAGGAGCCGAGTACGCAACAGCGATCCAAGGACGCATACCTAAACGGAAGCTTAGTTCCCATTCGCGACCCATGTAGCAAGCTACACCAAGTAGGAAGTGAAGAACGATAAGTTCGTAAGGACCACCATTATAAAGCCATTCATCGACGGAAGCTGCTTCCCAGATTGGGTAGAAATGTAACCCAATAGCTGCAGAAGTAGGGATGATAGCACCAGAGATAATGTTGTTACCGTATAACAAAGAACCAGAGACGGGTTCGCGAATACCATCAATATCTACAGGAGGAGCTGCGACAAAAGCAATGATGAATACAGAGGTTGCGGTTAGCAAGGTGGGAATCATTAAGACACCGAACCATCCGATGTAAAGACGGTTTTCGGTGCTGGTGATCCAGTCGCAGAAGCGACCCCATAGGCTTGCGCTTTCGCGTCGTTCTAAAGTTGCGGTCATGGTAATTTTTAGTTTTCAAGGAAGAATTAGTGATTTCCCAGGCTAGTAAGCCTGTTAAATTATAGTATATCACAAAAATTTACCTGTGTCAACCAGAATTAGTTGAGTCGCCAGAATTATCGGATATGGGGGCTTCTTCTCGATATCTCAAACAATTTTTACTCCATGCGATGCGCGTCCCGCTCAAACTCAGAGTCTGAAAAACTAGTCATACGTCAAGCCTTTTTGCGATGCACTCCGCACTTCTGTGTTGCCCCCCCCCCCGCTATCTTATTAGGAGGAGTCTAATAATTAACAGCCTAAGGAAGAAGTATTTACCAATCCCCACTTGTGGCTTAGACACCCGTTATTCGTCGTTCACCGCTGACTCAACAATTTCTTCGTAGTTCTTTTTTATTGCCAGATAGTTTGTGCCCCAGTTCCAATCCACAATATTTTGTTGTGGATTGGAACGAATCCAAAACTAACGGAAATTAGCAAAAGCTTTGTTGGCTTCCGCAACTTTATGAGTCTCCTCTCTCTTCCGTATGGCACTACCAGAATTTCTGGCTGCATCCATCGATTCATCACTCGATCTTAAAGCCATACTTCGACCTGAGCGTTTTCGACACGCGATTAATGACCACCGGATAGCCGAAGCTTTTCCCTCTGCCGGTACTACTTCAACGGGAACTCGATAAGTTGATCCACCTACACGTTTGGTTTCTGTCACTACGTCGGGAGTTACCCCGCGCACTGCCTGTCGCAGAACAGACAGTGGGTTCCTATTTGTCTTTTACCTAATCCGCTTCATAGCCTGATAAAAAATCTGATAAGCTAGTGATTTTTTGCCATTTTTTAGGATACGATCAACTAACATATTTACTAATCGATTACGATAAATTGGATCTGATTCGATATTTTTCTTTCTGTTCACTACACTGCTCCGATGTAACACGAGTTTACAAATATAAATACGTCAGATTTCAATCAATTCTTTTATTTCGATGGATCTTAGGCTACTATTTTGGCTTTTTCACTCCATATTGTAGGGTGGATCCGCCAGTTAGTCGAGGATCTCCCTCCAAACTGCACATGCGACTTTGATCGAATACAGCTTTCCACATGATTGAATAGAAACTATTCAAATGATTTTGAACTAGTTATTTTTTAAGATGCAAATCATATTTACCCATTGCGTATTGGGTATCCGTTTTCTCCCACTCCACGGATAAAAAAATCGAAGTGTAGGTATAAAAGAAGAAAATCTTGCAATTTTGTTATCTTACTAGCAATGTCCGTAGGTTTATCAATCCAATCAGTAGATGTGCATAAAGCCTTCACTAAATCTTCATAGTCGTAATCTAAACCTGTTCCAGGAGGAAAAGACGTAACAAGATTTCCCATGTTGGAGTCCAGGTAAAACTCAACTTACTGGACTAGAACACCTTAGACACCAAGTTGTTTCATACAAATAGATAGGTAGTTATTAATTTCTATCAATCTCTGTAGTAGCAGGCTTCAGTCCCCTTGCAATGCTGGGTCAGCTACACATTTAACATATCAGAACAACTGATACGGAATCATTGCAATGATACAAGTTGTGACAATGTTCTGCAACGCACTAGAACGCCCTTTTTTACGATCCTTCACCCCTACAGCATCTAAGGTTCCTCTAACAATGTGATACCTAACACCAGGTAGGTCTTTGACCCTTCCGCCTCTCACGGGGACCACCGAATGTTCCTGCAAATTATGGCCAATACCTGGTATGTAAGCGGTTATCTCAAACTTGGAGGTTAATCGAACTCTCGCGACTTTACGTAGGGCAGAGTTGGGTTTTTTTGGCGTAGTTGTGAAATAGTCGACAGCTCCAATGTCACTATACGGAACCGTACGTGAGATTCCCACCTCATACGGCTCCTCGTCATTCAATTACCCCCGAGATGAAAGAAGGAGTCCAAAATTCTTCCCAATTGTTTTCAACTAGAAATATAAAATAAAGAGAAAAAATGGAATCCCTGTCAATCTCTTTTTAAGGCTTCAGCTTTGCACCCCACTTATTTCCTGGATCCCGTTATTATTACTAAACAATGCGGGTAGAGAGATGAAAAATCTCTCAAATTGATGGGTAGATTTGTTAATATGATGCGGATGGAGTATGAAGGAGATTGACGAGTCGGTATCAGCTTATCCGCATCATTAATCATTTTTTGATAAGGAATCCTTTTTTTTGAAATGGATACAGTTTTGATATCTCACTCTCGTTCTTTAT